ATCTATAAATCTAAAGAACCTAAATAAGTAGCTATTAAGGTTAGATATTATCCCTTTATCTTAACTTAGTTTAAGATAGTGAGTTAACTGAATAAGCCTTAGTTAGGCTAGCTTCCTTACTTAAAAGTAAGGTAACTAGCCTAACTAAGGAGAATAGTCGTTCATTATGACTTTAAAAATACCTAGCAGTCAATCATCTTAAAATTATTTAGCTTAAGCGCCTAGTTGGTTTATTTTAGTTTAAACTAAGCCAAGTAAAAATTAATTATAGGATATTATCTATTTAAATATAATATGCTTTATCCTTATCATTTTTATTTTTTAATAAGAATGGTATTTGTCGATCTGTATTATGTAATAATAGATAATCTGTTGATTTTAATAAAAGACAAAGAAATTGTCACAACTTTTTTATAAAAATGAATATAAATTTAAACACTATAAAAAGTAGATATCAAGCTCACCCTTATCATTTAGTAGATCCTTCACCTTGGCCAATTTCTACTAGTTTTGCATTATTAGTTCTAACTCTATCTGCTGTAATGTCTATGCATGGATTTAATTATGGAGGATATCTTTTATCTTTAGGTTTTGTATTAATTAGTACAGGAATGGCTCTTTGGTTAAGAGATGTTATAATAGAAGCTACTTATTTAGGTAATCACACTGAACAAGTAAAAAGAGGTTTAACTCTTGGATTTGCTTTATTTATTGTTAGTGAATTAATGGCTTTCGTGTCAGTGTTCTGGGCTTATTTCCATTCAAGTTTATCACCAGCAGTGGAAATAGGAGGAGTATGGCCACCATTAGGTATCCAAATCTTAGATCCTTTTGCTATACCATTACTTAACACTATATTATTATTATCATCTGGAGCTTTTATTACTTATGCACACCATGCTGTAATTAAAGGTCACAGAGGAAGCACAATATTAGGTTTAACATTAACTTTATTATTTGCTATAATATTTACAGCTTTACAATACTATGAATACTCAGAAGCAGGATTTACAATAGCAGATTCTGTTTATGGTACAGTGTTCTTTGCTTCTACAGGACTTCATGGTTTCCATGTAATAGTTGGAACAATATTCATTGGTGTTCAATTTATAAGAGTATTAAATCACCACATTACAACAAGCCACCATGTTGGTTTAGAATCATCAATTGCTTATTGGCATTTTGTTGATGTTGTTTGGTTATTCTTGTATGCTTTCGTATATTTATGGTCAGCACCTAATTTATAATTATTATATAAGTAGTGTGTTATATTTTGTTTAAACTTGACAAATTTTACCGCACTTGCCTCGCTAACGCTAACCCACATGGACAGTTATAGCGAATCTTAGGCCTGGCTACAGCTTGTGTTTCACAAGTTATTTATTACATTAACTATCTAAATACCAGTTCAATAGCTATCTGGTCTAATTAACTTTAATGCTAATCCACACCCTCTCGCTGAGCGTAACGCTCAGCCTAGCTAACGTTAACGTTGAACGAGAATGAGAGCGTGATGGAGGGACAGCAATATTAAGTTCATTGGATGCTGCTCTGGCTTATTGAGATTCCTTCCCGTAAATTTATTTACGGCTTTAAGGGATTAATAGCTATGTTCTATATTATAGACAAATAGATTGGTACAACGCCCAAATGGGTACATTTTTCAAAATGAACATATCAAATTTAATCATAATAAACTCACCTTTAGAACAATTTGAAGTAACTAGTTTAATAGGTTTAAATGCTCCTATATTTGGATATTTAAATTTAACATTAACTAATTTAGCTTTATATTGTATAATAGTATTATTTTTAGTAATAAGTTTACATATTGTTGCTAATAATAACACTAAATTAGTACCATCTAAATGGTCTATAGCTTTAGAAAGTTCTTTTGCTAGTATAAATTCAATGGTAAGAGAACAAATAGGAAGTGTAAATGAAGTATATTTACCATTTATATATTCTTTATTCTTCTTTATTTTAATTGCTAATTTAACAGGTAATGTACCTTATTCATATACAATTACAACATCAGTTATAGTTACACTTAGTTTATCATTTACTATTTTAATAGGTGTTACTATTTTAGGACTTTATATTCATAAAGTGAGATTCTTTTCTTTCTTTATACCTTCTGGTACTCCTTTAGCTTTAGTTCCTTTATTAGTTTTAATTGAATTATTAAGTTATAGTGCTAGAGCCTTTAGTTTAGGTATACGATTATTCAGTAACATGGTTGCTGGTCATACATTAATGAAAATCTTAGCAACATTTTTATACCAAATGTTTAGTTCTACATTAATTGTATTTGTACTTACTTTAGTTCCTTTTGCTATCTTTTTAGCTATTATGGGATTAGAATTAGCTGTATCTGTAATTCAAGCTTATGTATTTACAATCTTAACTTGTTCTTACATTAGAGATGCTATAGAATTACATTAATTTAACAGAAATGCAACAAACTACCTAGCTTACGTTAACGTTGAACGAGAACCGAGAACGAGAAGCAGTAGTTTAGTTTGGTTTAGCTTTCCTTAATTTAGTTAGTTAAAACCTAACTAAGGGAAGCCAAACTAATCTTATAATTTTAAATAAAAACCCCTTTAAAACTTAGACTATTTGGCTCTAGTCTAACAAATACAGAGTAAATCTGTATAAATTTTTATTAGCATAAGCTAAAATTAAAAAGTCTCAATAAAAAATTAATATGAATATCCTTTGCTTAATCTAGGATCGCTCTTATTTACGATATACATAGTTTAGTTGTGCCTTAGGCCTTAAGCTAAACCTGAACTAGTCGTAACCTTACTCGCTTATTATAAAGAGTAAGAAAGAGTGCACGCTTTACACAGCTTTATTATGATAGCGGCATTGCGAATTACGAAGCCTAGCTTACTTATCGCCGGCGTAGTTAGTTTAAGTTTAAGCTAACGCTGAGCGTAGCTAAGTATATCAGTAAGCTTCGTACTTTCGTAAATAGCAAATTATTTGTATTAGCTTGCTTGTGCTTCAGGGCTTAAGCTAAGCTAAGCTAAACTATCTAGAAAAATTTAATTTATTATAAAAAATGATTAGTAACAATATAATAATAACTATAGTTAATATTTTAACAAGTTTATTAGATGTTTTAGTGGTTCTTCTTCCTATGTTACTGGGTGTTGCCTTTATGACAATTATAGAAAGAAAACAATTAGCAGCTCATCAACGACGAGTAGGTCCAAATACAGTAGGGTATTACGGTTTATTACAACCATTCTCTGATGCTTTAAAACTAATATTAAAGGAAACAATAGTACCTTCTCAATCTAACAAAGTATTATTTTATTTATCACCTGTTTCTACTTTAATATTTAGTCTTTTAGGTTGGGGTATAATACCATTTGGACAAGGTTTAGCCTTATCTGATTTTTCATTAGGAGTATTGTACACTTTAGCATTATCTTCTTTAGGTGTTTATGGTATATTATTTAGTGGTTGGTCAGCTAATTCTAAATATGCTTTTTTAGGTTCTTTAAGATCTACAGCAAGTATGATTAGTTATGAATTAATATTAAGTTCGGCAGTATTGATAATAATTTTATTGACAGGATCATTTAATTATACTAAAATAATAGAACAACAACAGTCTATTTGGTTTTTAGTTCCATTATTACCTGTTTTTATTTTTTACTTTATATCTATCTTAGCTGAAACTTCTCGTACTCCTTTTGATTTACAAGAAGCTGAAAGTGAATTAGTAGCTGGATTCTTCACAGAACATTCTAGTGTTCCTTTTGTATTCTTCTTTTTAGCAGAATATAGTTCTATTGTTTTATTTTCAACTATTACAGCTATATTCTTCTTAGGAGGTTACCATTTCCCAGAATTTTTTGTTAATGATTCGATATTGAATTTACAAGCTATATTTTTAGGTATTAAAACTTGTATCTTTTGTTTTATCTTCGTCTGGTTTAGAGCTACATTACCTCGAATGAGATACGATGCCTTAATAGAATTGTGTTGGTTAAACCTTTTACCTATTGCTGTAGCCTTTATTATTTTAGTGCCTAGTATTTTAGTTGCTTTTGATATAGTACCTAATAGCTTTGCCTAAGAATTAGCAATTTAACTTGCTCAAGCTATCGCTCAGCGTAAGCTACAAACTAAATATTTAAAATTAAGCCCCCTTTTTTTTTTTTACTAATTAAACATGTTCAATTTTATTTAAAATATCAAATTTTATGTTTATATTTTAAAAACGTAATATCTAAGTACTTAAAAAGTAATTTTAAATATAGTTTTTATATTCCTTTAGTATATGAAACATTTATTAAAGATGTATCAAGTGATCCAGATCCTTTGGTTAAATATGCATTTTCTATGTTTATTTTAGGATTATTAGCATTGTCTTGTTATTTAAGTATATTATATAATTTTATATGTTTATGTTTTTTTATATTAAACAAAAAAAAAACAATTTTAGAAATATTTAAAAGTACTATTAATCTGACCAACTATTGGTTGCCTTAATTGACCAATCTATCAATTAAGATTTAGTTTATACTAAAGATTATACCATTAGCTTATTTTAAGTTAATAAATCATATTTTAAATTAAAGGTCATAGCCTTCTGGGAATGCACTAAACACTTCTGACTTAATTGTTATAGGGTCTCTTATTAATTAAATATTAAACCTGGTTCATTAGTGTTAATATTTTAACTTAGCTTATTAAGAAACTCCAAATTAAGGTTCAGGATGTTTAAACACAAACTAATTAAACAAATGATAAGATTAATAATTTTATTTTTAAGTAACGATTATTTAGTAATACTTACAAGTGCTTTTGTATCTTTTTTATTTTGGACTTTTATTGCAGATGGATTTAAATTATCAGACAATAAAATTATTAAAAATTTACAAAAATACACATTGATATTATCATTACTTATTGCTTTTTTGTTACTTTTTACATTTATTACCATTTTATTTAATGTATTTTTTAATCCATTATTAATAATAAATCCAACTTTATCAGTAGAAGCAAGTTATGATTCGTTAGTTTTATTTAGTGAAACTAATAATACTGGTGCATCAGCTAATTCTAATCCTTCAGCTTCAGGAAATGTGAGTATTACAGGTAATATTATATTATCTAAAGAAAGCGCTACTGAACTAGCTAAAGGTGCGGCTAGTGCTGCTTCTAATGTCGGCTTAGGTGCTTCTATAAGCGGTATGAGTGTAGCCATGGTACAAGTTCTTAAAAATTCTGCCTTACCTATAAGTGTAAAAGCAGGTGGAGTGATTGGGGCGGGTGCAGCTGGTGCTGCAATACATGTAGCAGCAACTACTGCTAATAAAGTTATTGGGCAATCTATTAACAATAATTCTTCATCTTCATCATCTACAACTGAAACTCCTGATTTTCCTGTTGATTTTATGGCTCCTTCAGTTAATGAAGAATTTATTCATAGCTCATTTCAAGATATGTTATTATCATTAATAACATTAAACACAGTAAGCTTATGGATGTCTTTATTAGTTATTATTTCTTTAGTTTATAAATTTATAGTACCTTCTGATTTAAAATTAGAATGGCTGCTTAAATTAAACAAAATATTACCTGAACATTTTGTTATTAGAATTAAAACTATTCTAATTCGTATTATAGATTTAAATAAAAAAACTAATGTTATTTACATTTTTTTTATTTTATTTATAATTATAATCTGTAATGGCTTTTCTATTTATTTTATGAGTGAAATATATAATAATTTAAGTAATTTTTGTATTGATCATTTAAATTTTAAAAAATAATAATTTTAACTAAAAACCCCTTTTTCCTTAGGTAACTTGCTAATTGCTAAAGTTGTGAATAGTTTAAACTAAGCTAAGCTTAAGAAACGAATAAAATTAACTAATCATAGGTTAAAACATTAAAATTTAAATCTCTTTAATATAAAAGTGTTAAATTATTTAGTAATATAGATGATTATGTTATAGTTTATAATTATATTCATGGTAAAATAATTTTTATTTTTAGGTTGTACGTACAAAAGAGTAAATAATAGTTATTTCATTAAAATGAAACCCCGATTCTAATTTAATCTATTTTAATTAAGAGCCTTTTTTTTTTCATTCTAATTTGGAGATTATTTTGCAACAATACTGTGTAGTCGATTAAAATTTTTATATGTTTAAAAGAGGTTTTAAACTAAACTAACTAACTAACAGCTTAACTACCTTTACTTAATTTATTTAGTTTAAAAACCTGACTAAATTAAAAGCATTGAAACGCTCACCAATAAAAACGAGAGCGTGTGTGTCACACCCGCAGGCAGACCTTCAAGCATTTAATCAGCCTAACAGTAAAGGAGTGGGTTAGCGTAAGCTTTGTTAACTATCCAAAATATAAGTAGTACATTAGCATACAACATTTATAGCCGATATAGTTTAAATGGTAAAACGGATTCCTTGTAAGATTTTGATATTGGTTCAATTCCAGTTTTCGGCATTTAATTAATTAAACTTAGTTTTTGTTAAACTAAGGTAAAATGAGTTGTAGTTTAATTGGAAAAACACCTCTTTTTGGTAGAGGATTATATTAGTTCAAATCTGGTTAACTCAGTTATTGTTGGCTTACATTAGTTTAATTTAAACTAAGGTAATCTAAAAGTAAAATAATCTCTATTTATTAATGCAATTATAACATTAAGTAAAATTAACCTAACATTATATAGATTATTTTATTAGAAATAGATTCTTCTACGCAATTGTTTATAGTTTAAACAAACTTTAATTATTTAACTTACTTTTTAGCTTGCTTAAGCTAAAAAATAAAGTAGATATTTTATCTAGTTTGTAAGATTTTTTATTTAAGAAGTAGCTTAGCGTACTTTGTTTAAAGTAATACAAAGGGAAGCTTCCTTTGTTAAATAGGATAGTTAATTAAAAAAGAGTTCTAATTTATTTCAATACCATCGCCGAGTGAAAATGGTATCCTGCCTTATTTTAAATTATAAGGTCACGTTTATTCCGATAAATATATCAACTAATTTTTTTACACATAATTAGTACAATGACCCGAATCGTTATGTTAACTTAAATTATTTAAGGTTTGCTGATTTAGTTCCCTTACTCTCATGCTAACGCTGAGCGTCAGCGACACTATCGTTGTGTTTCAGTTTTAAATTGTTTCAAAATAACAGCATGATCGATAGCTAAACTAAAGAAACCGTTTAGTAGTTAATTAACTCTTTTCTATAAAAAAAACTTTATTATTATAGGCTTATACAACTATAATAGTAGTAGTTTGGTTTAAGTTAACTAATCGAGTAAGATCTTACAGTCTTACGTGGTCTTCTAATTAAAAATACAAATTATGAAAAAAACAAGATGGTTTTTCTCGCTCTCGTTCAACGTTAGCGTTAGGTTAATATTTATATTATTCATAGTTCTATTATTTAAATTTAATATTATAAATTCAGAAACTATTGATAGATTAAATATCTTAACTGTGTTAGGTGTCTCTGATATTGTAATGAAGCGATTGGTTATTTTTTCTCTAGTAATATCTTTTATCTGTATATTACGTTATATTTGTATTATATATGTAATTTATTTACACAGTAAAAATAAAATATCTACGTCTATTTTGATGCCTTCGTTTTTTTCTAATTGGATCAAGTATTATGAGGAAACAGGTAAATCCGAGAATGCAGGTTTTATGATCAATTTTTATTATAAACATATGTATGTTTATATCTTTATATTCCTTTGGAATTTATTCATGCTATATGTCCTTTAGTTTAAACTAAAGATCTTTTATTATAAACATAAACCCCGTTTTTATAATTATATAAAAAACTGTTTTACGCTCAGCGTTAGCTAATATTATAAAATAGAGCCTCATTAAAAAATGAGTTCAACTGGTTCTTTACCTTCAATAATACCCAATACTTTTTCCTTTGAAAGAGTATAGGTTTATTTTTAAATGTACCAATAAATTTACTAAATAAGTTATATAATTTTTTATTTATAATTAAATAATGTACCCATTTGGGCGTTGTACCAATCTATTTGCCTTTATTTTTATAGGACATAGCTATTAATTCCTTAAAAGCCCACAAAAATGTGGAAAGGTTTTTCAATAAGCCAGAGCAGCATCCAAATTATAGCGGGTGAACATGAGAATTTTGAATAGTAAATACAGAGTAAAGTAATGCAAGCTATAAATTAGACCAGATAGCTATTGAACTGGTATTTAGATAGTAAATGTATCAAGGTATAGAGTAATTATATGGGTTTAATTAATATTGTGTGTGGTGAAATATTGCATTTTTGTATTGAAATAGAGTGTTAAATACAACAATATTGTGTAGATGCTTAGATATATGTATATTTAAAAGAGGTGTTTTTTTTACTAAATTAAGATAACTAAACTAAGCTAATAATATGTGGGTAAAATTTAGTTTTAGCTTAATACTGGGGGGGAATCTGATAATTGGTTAATCAATTGTAGTTGCATTACAAAAATGATAGTTCGAGTCTATCTTTCTCCATTTTAATTACCTATGATTTTTTATAAAAAAGTTAAGCTTCGGTGGCTTAAAGGTTAAAGCGCTGCTCTGAAGAAGCAGATATGGGAGTTCAATTCTCTCCCGAGGCATATATACAAAGTATAATTAACTTGGGTATCTTAGTTTAGTATCCTTTCCTTAAAATAACTAAGGGAAACTAAAACTAAGGTAGAATGAGTTGTAGTTTAATTGGAAAAACACCTCTTTTTGGTAGAGGATTATATCAGTTCAAATCTGGTTGACTCAGTTATTGTTGGCTTACATTAGTTTAATTTAAACTAAGGTAATCTAAAAGTAAAAAATCTCATTTTATTAATGCAATTGTAACATTAGGTTAAGCAAACCTAACGTTATAGCTTATTTATTAGAAATAGATTCTATTACGCAATTGTTTATAATTTAAACAAACTTTAACTATTTAACTTCTTTTTAAGCTTAAAAAAGCTAAAATGAAATAACTAATTTTTCTAGTTTGTAAGATTGAAAATCCATTTTATTTTTATAAAAACTATCCTATTTAATAAGTAGCTCATCCTAATTTGGTTTTAACTAATATAATAGGTGGCTTTTTATTAACTAGAATAGCTAATAAAGGATTCCTAATTTAATTTTTTTCATACCATATAGGTATCCTGCCTTATTAAATGGATAAATTTTAATAAGGTCACGTTTATTCCGATAAATATATCAACTAATTTAAAAAGTGTATGTATTACAATTAATTAGTGTAAAATAGCCTTGAATCGTTATGTTGGCTTAGTTTAGCTTAGCTAAATTAAAACCGTATCGAACGTTATTAAATTAGTTTAGTAGCTAACTGAAAAATAATAACGTTAGGCTTAAAAAGTAAAATACTTTAGTATTTTAGTAGGTTAGCTTAATCTACAAAAGAAATAACGTAAAATATTTTACTATATATTAAAATTCTATTTAAAATGAAAAATATATTTATTGATTTATTAGCATTTGGAACTATATTTTCTAGTATTTTAGTTATAACATCTAAAAACCCTGTAATAGCAGTAACATTTTTAATTGCAGTGTTTGTTAATGCTGCTGGTTACTTAATATTAAAAGGTATTGGTTTTATAGGTATATCTTATATTATTGTATATGTAGGAGCTATTACAGTATTATTCCTTTTTGTTATTATGATGATTAATATTAAATTAACTGATATATTAGAAACTGGTTCTCAATATACTAAAAATTTACCATTAGCTTTAGCAATAGGATCTGTATTCCTATATGAAATATTCAATATTATGCCATTTAGTTTTAATAATGTATCGGCTATATCTGCTTTATTAAATGTTTTAACTAATTCTAATATTTTTATATTAAACTCAGATATTTCAGCTTTATCTTCACTAGATGCGGCTACTGCTCCATTATTAGCTCTTGATCCTAATATAGCTGATACGACATTCACTAATTTTTTACAAATACAATCAATTGGTCAAGGTCTATATACATACGGAGCTATGTGGTTAATATTAAGTAGTATAATATTATTATTAGCGATGGTAGCACCAATATTTATTTCTAAAATTACTAAAAAGGATGATAATACTAACTCCTTAAATAACCCATTATCATCAAAAGTAAATTCAATGTTACTACATGGTAAAAAACTAGGAACTAGGAACTAGGAACTAGGAACTAGGAACTAGTTGCGCAATATATCAGCCTTATATATCCTTTCACACCTCTAGAAGATTAAATACACCTAAATTAGAGGGCAGCGTTAATGAATTGGATATAGCTTTAACAGAGGAAGAAATAGCCAAATTAAAGTCCCATTTAGATGAAATACAATCTGAAAGCAATAAAAACGTAAATGATTTTATTTCAGATGATGAACTATTATCTAATACTATGTCAACTTTTGAGGAAGCCTTTCCTAATTATTCTTCTTATTCTAACAAAAAAGTTAGAGATTTATTTAATAATACCGATTCGGATCCATCTCCAGCATTTGAGCTTTTAAAACCTTTTTATGATAATCCTGAACCTTTTTTGGGCAACTCTTCAGTTAATAACTTATTATTATCAATTTTAAATAGTAAATCTTTTTTATTTTGGTTGAACATAGGTGCGTGTGCCTTTGCTTCTTTAGTTATACTATATAATTTAATATTTATTTATTTAATGGTGAAATTTTCAACTAATAATACCAAAGATTTAGTTCTTTCTAAGTATACCCCTAACTTCATAAAATATTATTTAACAGAACTTAATACTTTCAGTAAAGTTAAATCACAATTTGACGATGCGTTAGATATCTGTATAAAATTCACTATAATTTACTTTATACTGTTGATTATTTTTTTTATATCTGTTATATGTATTATATAGCTAACTAAGCTCGTTTAAACTATAACCTAAGCCATTTACTCTTAGTAAACTTAAGCCAAACTAAAATTAGCTTGCTAATAATAAGTAGTATCTTAATATAAAAAATCAAGCCCCTTTTTATAATGTTGATTAAAAAAAAATACAATTGAGTAATGATTTTGATTAGTCTTTTAATATTAATTATAGCAATAGCTTTACCTTCATTTAAAACACAACTTTCTCCAATATTAATAACTAGAATATCTTCTATATTATTGATTTATTCCGGAGCATTAGCTTTAAATGCTTTTTATATTCAGTCAATTGGATCAGGAATAGGTATATATAGTGGTTTATTCCATGTAACTACAATATCACAACAATTAGATATATTTTTATTGATAATAGGTGCTTTGATTTTAATACCTCGACCTTTATTTATAGAATATATTACAAATCCTGGTGTTTCAGCTTCTTCTAAATCTGTATCTAATAAGATTAGTCCGTCTTCTGCACCGCTAAAGAGTAGTGTACGGATACCAGAAGAAAGCTCAAAACACAAAATAATAAGTAGCGAAATATTATCTTGTTTAGGTGATAAATATTCTTTAATAATAATGTTTAGTACTTTAGGTTCTACTTTATTATTATCTTCTTCAGACTTATTGTCTATGTATTTAAGTATAGAACTACAGTCTTTTGGAGTTTATATTTTAGCTACTTTATTCAAAGATTCAGGATTAGCAACTTCAGCTGGATTAAAATATTTTTTACTAGGTGGTTTATCTTCTTGTTTAATACTATTTGGTTCTGGTTTAGTTTATTTTTATACAGGTTTAACTAACTTAGAATCAATATATAGTTTAATATCAGCAAATGGATTAAATAGTGGTACTGGTATAACATTAGGTATTATTATAATAATAATAGGATTTTTATTTAAAATAGCAGCAGCACCATTACATAATTGGGCACCTGATGTATATAATGATAGTCCAACAATAGTAACTATATGGTTGACAATAATGCCAAAAATATCAATTTTAATATTCTTATTAGATTTATTTATAGGTGGTACTTCTTGGACTAATAATATTTCTGTTGTTAATTTAAACATAGATCAAACATCACACTTAGCACAAGGAGGATTTGCTATTAAAAATTTATTATTATTAAGTTCTTTATTTTCTTTAATAATAGGAACAGTAGTAGGTTTAGCACAATCTAAAATAAAAAGATTGTTAGCTTATAGTACAATATCTCATATAGGGTTCTTACTATTAGCTTTATCAATAAATAGTGAACAATCAGTAGAATCATTTATATTTTATATTGTTCAATATTCTATTACAAATTTAAATACTTTCTTAATTATTTTAGCCTTAGGTTACTTAAATTTTTTTAATAAATTTTTTGATAATAAGAAAAAATTTAGAATAGGTGCTTATTCCGATAATAAAAATATTGAAATTATAGATATTAGACTTATTACTGAATTAAAAGGTCAATTCTTATCTAATCCTTTACTAAGTCTAAGTTTAGCTATCTGTTTATTCTCTATGGCTGGAATACCACCATTAATAGGATTCTTTTCAAAACAGATGGTCTTATACTCAGCTATGCAAAGTGGTTACTATTTTATGTCTATAGTAGCAATAATTGTAAGTGTTATTAGTGCTTCATATTATTTAAAAATAGTTAGAATATTATTTACAATTTCTCCTGAAGTTACTAAAAATAGTTTTACATCAGAAAATGTTCAAATAGCTCCAAATGCTCCACATTCTGTAAATGTAACTGAAAATTCAGTAGTAACAGATTCTGAAAAAGTATCTAATGTTAATAGACAACTATTTTATCCTTTATTTGGGAATATGCCTTTTATAGATGTACATGAAAATTATTATATCTCATATTATGTAAGTAATTTACATAGTTTCTTAATATCAACATTGACTTTAAGTATTTTATTATTTATGTTAAAACCTTCATTATTATTAAACAGTACTCAGTTATTATCTTTATCTTTATTCTATTGTTAATTTATGAATATTCAAACTTTAGCCGTTTTATTTTTTGTTGTTCCTGTTTTAGCTATAATATTTTTAGCTGTAAATATTTTATTAGCTCCTAATAGACCAGATGAATCCAAAGTTTCTCCTTATGAATGTGGATTTAGTGTTATAGAAGGTCAAACTAGATCTGTTTTCCATATCCATTTTTATGTAGTAGCTATGCTATTCTTAATTTTTGATTTAGAAATTTTATTATTATTCCCATTAGCCGTTAGTCTTTATCATGTTAGTCTTTATGGTTTCTCTATTGCTATTATTTTCTTTACTATTTTAACTATTGGATTTGTACTTGAAATTGGTTCAGGTGCTATTAAAATAGTAGATTCTAAGTAAATTAGTCGCCGGCGAGTAAAGTGTGTTTGCTTGATTCACTGAGCGTTACGCTCAGCTTAGTTTAAACGAACTAACCAGGCCAAGCTTACACAGTATATTTTGAAAGAAATATATAAAACAATCAAATTTAATCCCCCTTTTTCTTTAACTCTTATGATTTTGTCGCCGGCGAGAGATGTTTTTTAAAAGCTAACTAAAAATTAAAAGAGAGTTAAGATATCTAAAACTGTATTAAATTTAATGTTAATAAGTAAAGTACTAGATTTTTTATAATATGTTTTATAGTTAATTGATTAACGGAAAATCAAAACTGAATATTTTGTAAGGTAATTAAATTAATAATTTGTATTACTTTGGTATGCTAACGGTTAGCCTTCTATAAGGGTAACCAGATGGTAGCGACAATTTAAAATTAAACACTTAAGTTTTGTTTATATTATTAATTTAACTTTATTTAAATAAATTAGCCTATATTAAATCTTTGAATTTTTAGATAAAATTTAGCAATTATAAAGTTTCACATAACTAGTCTTACAGATATTATCTAACTCTTAGTTTACCTTAGCTTAAGCTAACTAACTGCTATCGCTGTGTTTCAGTTTGAAACTAACAGCGTAGGCCAAGGTTCTAACTAAAAGCTGAAATAGTTTAATGGTTAAAACTTATCACTCATGACGATAAGATAAAGGTTCGATTCCTTTTTTCGGCTAGTTTAGCTAGGCTTAAGGCCTGAGGCACAAACAAGGTAAGCCAAAAGAACAAAGTAACTCATTTCTTTAATATTTAATTGAATTTTGTTTCAATATAAAATTTTTATCTATCTGGAAATTAATTATAAAGTATATCGTTGTCGCTGAGCGTTACCGTAAGTCGGTAAATAAATATGAAAAAGTAAGTCACGCCGGCGATAAACTAAATTAAGCTACTAACTAAAATTTCAATATCTTTAATAAAATGAGTTAAATTTCAATTAGTTAGTTTAAAGTTAAACTAAAAATGTAAGATTACATTTATTTTTATGATATTTAAAAGTATCGATGTGTAATATAGAAACTAACATCAAAAATTATTTTTATAATAAAGTATTTCAAAGGGGTTATTAAGGAGAAATTGGCAAATTTATAAGATAAGGAGGGGTAAACCCAAAAGCTACATACTCAAGTGGCAATCCTAAGGGAAACCTTTTATATAATACTTCCTGAAGTAAATCATTTCAGTAAGGAAAGGAAAGGAAATCAACCGAGACTCCGAAAGTAACGGCGAGTGAAATCGGACTAGCCTAAAATATCAATAACAGTGAAAAAAAGCTTAGTTAGTGGCTCTCGTACACGTTGAACGAGAACGAGGCCTTAGGCTAAGCTAAACCAAAGAAGGTGTAAACCATAGTCCTGTAGCTTTTGTTGATATTTTTAAAATAAACTACGACGAGAGAAAACTTGTTGGAATAAAGGGGAACCATCCTCTAAGGCTAAGTATTATAAATTTAGCGATAGTGAAAAGTACTGTAAAGGAAAATTTGAAAGAGAGGTCAATAAGACTAGTGAAATAGATAAGAACTCGAATTAGTAACTCTATAAGCAGCCGAAATTAATATATAAACAATGACGGCGTACCTTTTGCATAATGGGTCAGCAAGTTAATAGAAATAGCAAGGTTAAAAGCCTTAGCGAAAGCGACTACACTTATTTAGGGAAGTAAAATTTTATTTTATAATATATTTTGATTAATTTATTAATTGAAAAAGAGTAGCACCTTAAATTAAATAATCTTTTTATATTAATTTAAGTTGTTATTTGCTAAACAATAGTGTTGGGATAGTTATTTCTATTAGACCCGAAGCTAGATGATCTTTCCAGGGCCAGATTATTAAGGATCGAACGGGTGAATGTTGCAGAATTCTCCGATGAGCTCTGGAAAGCGGTGAAATGCCAATCTAATCTAGTGCTAGCTGGTATTCTTCGAAACATATGTAAGTATGACATCTAATAAAGATTTATGGTGGTACAGCACTGAATTGCGAACAAGGGTAATAATATTTATTATTATCAAGCGTTTAGGTTGAGGGGATATAAAAATCTTACCAATGGAAGCTAATCTCGAAATGACATAAATTGAAGTTAGATATTCAGACTACTCCTGATAAGTTGGGTAGTCAAGACGAAAACAGTCGAGAACACGTTTTAAGGTCCCAAATGATTATTAAGTGAAATTAAGGATGTCATATATTGTATGCAGCTGAAAAGTGAGCCTGGTAGTCGCTACTTTTAATGAACGTTGTAACAACGCATCAGCTCTTATTTTTCTGTTCTATTAGAATTAGAAAGGTAAAGAATATGGCGCCGAAAATTTAACGGGTCTAAATAATCAACCGATATCGTGTTGGTTAAGAAAATTATCTTTTCTTAATCTAGGTAGAAGAACATTCAGAAACGGTAGATGTACAGTGTTTCATTGTATAGACGAACTGAAGAGAGAATGCTGACATGAGTAACGTAAAAAGAAGTTATAATACTTCTCGCCGAATACGAAAGGGTTGTAATGATAGTAAAACATCTTACGTTAAATGCGGTCTCTAAGGTCTAGAACCAAAGTTCTAACTGATGAGTAAGTGATAAAATGTCCTATAGGAAGATTGGATCAAGAAAAATAATCACTTCCGAAGAGTTTAAACTAAAAATAAACTCTAATTTAAGTTATATGTTAAATTATTAATGGAGCCTCTCTATTTACTCTAAAGGTAGATGGAGAGAATTGGAGATTAATAATGATTTAACTTATCTAAAGGAACTACCGTACCCTAAACCGACACAGGTTCGTAGGTAGAGAATACTAAGGCGTGGAGCTAAAAGTTGTAAAGGAACTCGGCAAGTTTTCCTCATATGTTAGACGATAAGAGGAACCAGAGAATCACATTATAGCTTTCGATGTAATACTTTAAGTATTGCTACTTAGCTTCAAGCTAGCTTCAAGCTTGCTTCAAGCAAGGAAACGATTATTATTCCCTTAATCTTTTAAAATTTAGTTCAAACTAAATATAAAAAGGTTGTAACAGTAATAAGCCAGCCATGGTAAACTAGTGGAATTTATTCCATTTATTTGTATAATCTGGTGTCACAGAATCGGAGGCCTCGACTGTTTACTAAAAACACAAGAATGTGCAATGAAAAAAATCATAGTATACGTTCTGAAATTTGCTCGATGCCATTAACATAAGAAAGGTAATAGGTAACTGTTACTGATTGAAAGTCTGGTTAATAGCGGTCTTAACTATGAGGATCCAAAGGTAGCGTAATCCATTGGCCATTAAATGTGGTCCGGCATCAATAATGTAACGAAGGTCTCACTGTCTCTACAACTTGCTCAGTGAAATTGAATTACCCGTGCAGATGCGGGTTACCCCCAGTGGGACGGGAAGACCCTATGCAGCTTTACTGTAGTTAGTTATAACACTGATCTAGAACAATCTCAATCAATAGTGATTAGGTAGTCGTTAGACGAAAAACTTTTGCTTTTCTAAAAATAATCTAATTTAGATTAAGATAAGTAAAGGGAGTGGAAACCTCCAGAATGAGATTGGGTCAGAGTTTACCTAATTAATTTAAATTAATAGGAAGAATTGACTAATTGGCAGTTTGACTGGGGCGGTCGTCTTTTATAAAGTAGCAAAGTACATCCAAATATTTAACTTGATATATTAGTTACTCCTTATTCCGCAATCAACCAGTGAGGGTAGGGAATGACTAATTTTTAAAATTTAATTTTTAATTAAAGGTATAGCTAGAAATCGAATGGAGATCAATCAACCAGTGTAAAGGTTGCGCATAGTGTAATGGCGGTAAGCATACCTAACTGAGAGACTTAAAAGTCGACCAGATACGTAAGTAGGGCATAGTGACCCCTCGCTATAATATGGAATAGACGGGGATCAATTGATAAAAGTTACGCTAGGGATAACAGGCTGATAGCCGGCGAGAGTACACATTGTCCCGGCTGTTTGGCACCTCGATGTCGATTCATCCTATCCTCCGGGGGAAGAAGCTTGGAAGGGTTGGACTGTTCGTCCATTAAAAGGGTACGTGAATTGGGTTTAATACGACGTGAGTCAGTATGGTCCCTATCTTCTGGGGGAACAATTAGTAAAAAGGGGAAGACCTTCTAGTACGAAAGGATCAATAGGCTGTGTTTCAATAGTGTACCAATTGTTGAAATCAAAATAATATATAAACCTTAAAAGCTCTCTTTGTTTTAACTTTTTTGGTTTGGTCTCAAACATTTATTTTTAAAGATAAAGCGCTTGAGGCTAATAAGTTTAGCTTGCGTAGCTTACGCTCAGCGACAATTTATTATTATATTTCTTTGGTGTGGTAATAGTTTAGTCACTAAACTAACCATATCCTTGCTTCAAGCTGAGGATTGGTATGGTTTATACAAACATAGTATAAACCTAATACCTAGAAAAATAAATCATTATATAATTTGGCACAGTTGGGTAGCCACAAACATCGTAGATAAGAGCTGAAAGTATATTAAGCAGGAATCTACCCCCTAGATACTAACGATAATTCTTTATAAATTTAAACTTTTAGTTTGGTTTTTATAACTAAATTAAGCGTTTAAACTATAAAGATAGTCAATAAGATAAGAAATAGAACATTTCTTAGATAGGATGCGAATGAAAGTACTGAGAAGTATTTAGTTTAGCATTACTAATTAATCACAAGACTTTATGTTAAGATATTCACACAATCCTTTCCTTAGTTACTTAGCTTAAGCTAAGCCTAACCTAGGTATGTTATATTTTTTATTTGAAATAATACTATATTTAATCTGTTCAGGTTCTATAATATGGTTTATTTTCGTGTAATATGTGGTTTATTATTAATAATACTTATTAGAAAATTAAAGATTTATTAGGTAGTATTTTTTATACAAATTTTGTTAATCTTGATAATTTGAGTAAATTGAACTTATCATCTAATTATATAATATTTAGTGTAAATAATTTTATTTATAAGTAATTAAAGATTATGCTAACAAAGAGTTTGGTATAGATCATAATTGTTCAATGAATAAGATTATCTTTATTTTTGAGGATATAGATTGGTTTACTTTACAGTTATTATTTAAACATATTGGAATTATTCTTAGTTCTGGTAGTATTAGTAAACGTCAAATATTATCTACAACACAGTTTAATTTGTCTAAAATGTTGTTAATGTTGGGTTATAATCATAATGATTATATAACTATAATAAGTATATAGTTATACTTATTTAAATAAATTCTTGTCCAAAAAAAGTGAAAGCAAATCAGAAAGATTTAAAAGTACTATTAATCTAACCAATAATTGGTTGCCTTAATTGACCAATCTATCAATTAAGATTTAGTTTATACTAAAGATTATACCATTAGCTTATTTTAAGCTAATAAATCATATTTTAAATTAAAGGTCATAGCCTTCTGGGAATGCACTAAACACTTCTGACTTAATTGTTACGCCGGCGAGAAAATAACAGGATCCTAAATTACTTTAAAACTAAAACTCGCCCTGATTTATTAGTACTTTTTTTTAGCTTAACTAAACAAAATTCATCACGCAAAACCGCTGAGCGTAAATTAAGTAATAAAATTAAGGTTCAGGATGTTTAAACACAACACAAAAAAAAACAAAATGTTAAGTTTATTATTAATAATACCTATTATAGGTTCTATTTTCTTATTGCTTGTAACTGATAATGAAAAAGCTAAAAAAATAGCTTTAGCTACTTCTTTAATAAATTTAATAGTTTCTATCTATTTATGGGTACAATTTGATTCAAGCACAAGCCAATATCAATTTGTATATAGTTTTAAAGAATTAAGTTATTGTCATCTAAATATAGGAGTAGACGGAATATCAATATATTTTGTATTGTTAACTACATTTATAACTCCTATTGCTTTATTATCTAACTATAATAATATTAGTATTAACAATTCTACTATTGGTTTAAAATATTTCTTAGTTTCCTTTTTATTATTAGAAACATTACAAATAGCATTATTTGTAGTATTGGACTTATTCTTATTCTACATATTCTTTGAAAGTGTATTACCTGTTTTATTTATAGTTATAATATTATATGGTTCAGGTGAAGCAAAAATAAGATCTGCTTTATTACTGTTTTTATATACTTTAGCTGGTTCTTTATTTATGTTATTAGCTATTTTAGAAATTAGTAATTATGTAGGTTCTACTGATTTTCAGTTAATATCTTTATCTGAAATTTCTTTAGATAGTCAGAAATTATTATGGCTTGCTTTTTTCTTAGCTTTTGCTATTAAAACTCCTTTATGGCCTATGACAGGTTGGTTATATAGAGCTCATGCAGATAGTCCTTTAGCTGGATCAATAATACTAGCAGGTACTATATTAAAATTAGCTACTTATGGTTATCTTAGAGTATTAATAAATTTTTTACCTGATGCTACTAATTACTTTAGTCCTTTAGTTCAAACTATAGCATTAATTACTATAGTTTATGCTAGTTTAGCTACAGTTGTTCAACAAGATGATAAAGCTTTAATTGCTTATTCTAGTATTTGTCATATGGGTGTAGTAATTTTAGGTTTATTTTCTAATACTATACAAGGTATAGAAGGTGCTATATTATTAGCTATAGCTCATGGATTTGTTTCTCCAGCTTTATTTATTTGTGTTGGAGGAGTGATTTATGAAAGAACAGGAGTAAGACTTATAGGATATATTAGAGGTTTAGTGACATATATGCCTGTATTTACTATTTTATTCTTTATATTTACATTATGTAATACTGGTATTCCTTTAAGCCTTAATTTCTTAGGAGAACAAATGTCATTAATAGGTATTTGGGATAGAAGTCCTCTTGTAGCTATTATAGGTGCAACTGGTATAGTATTCAGTGCAGCATATTCAATTTTCCTTTATAATAGATTATCTTACGGTACATATTCTCCTCATTTAAAACCATTAAAAGATATTAATAGAAGAGAATTTATGCTTTTAATTAGTTTATTAATACCAACAATTGTATTAGGTATATTCCCTAATGTAATATTAAATACTCTACATGCTTCTGTAACAACATTATTATACAATATTCCAACTATTTAACCCTTTTTAGCCCGCCTTACTTACCTTAAGGCAAGTTTAAACCTAGACTATGTTAACTAAAATGATGGCTTAGCTATTACTTTTTTTAAATGTCATAAAAGAACTAACAAATTAAGCGAATTAAATTAGCTTGCTAGTTTCTTCCTACTTTTTTTTTGTTTGAAAGCCTCATCGGTGTCACCGGTAAGCCTGAGGCAGAGAGGCTCTAACTAAACGAGTGTAGTTAAGTGGTTATATCGTCTTCCTTCCAAGAAGAAATCGTCAGTTCGAATCTGATCACTCGTATAGACACAATACATGTACACAATGTTTTGTAGCTTATTTTGGCTTAACTTAAGCTAGCTAAACTAAGTAAGCCTAGTAGATAAAGCTCACGCTGTTACTTTAATACTTACGCCGGCGCGCCGGCGACAATGGTAACGTTAACGTTGAACGAGAGCGTTAGCGTAAACTAGACAAGCTTTATTTATAGACCTTAACATAAAAGTGGTAAGATTAGTTTAATGGTAAAATGACGTCTTGTGGCGACGATGTTCAGAGTTCGAGTCTCTGATTTTGCCCTTAACGCCGAGCGACAGCGATAGCTTAGTTTAAGGTATACCAACATACGCCGAGCGTTAAAGCTTTAAGGGTCAAGTTTACAGATGGTTCTGTAGAAGACCTGCAAAGTCTTTAAATTTAAGGTTCGATTCCTTCTTGACTCTAGTAACGCTAACGCTCAGCGACAGCGATAGTCTGGTTTACTTTGTGTGTAGGTATAAGCAATATATACTAATTATTAAGAAGTTCAGACTAAGAAAAAGTAATAATTTTCTTTCGTAATTAAAGATTTTTTTTTTTAACCTTACAACATTAACAACAGATATATATTTAGTGTCTAATTGAAAAATAGACTATTTTGTTATTGATTTTTATTTCTAACGCTCAGCGAAACATCTAAACTCACTTAGCTTAGATTTTATAAAGGAAGCAGAACTCGATAGGTAGAGTGTCTCACTTTTAATGGGAATGGTTTCGGTTCGACTCCGAATGCTTTCAATCATTAAAGTACAAACCCTAAAAGATTGTAACAACATATAACAAAGGGGATTGGTATTTTAAATAATATTTTATGAATTGGGCTTTAGTTTAATCCAACATTTGGGTTACATAAACGGGGCTTTATTTTGTAAGATGTAACTCCAAGCGGTTCAGCTTTTTAATCCTATTTTATTCTAAGATGAGGTTTACCACCAACAATATCAAAAGGTTTTCTCATCCCATTCAAAATAAAATGTTCGTCAAATTTTGTATGATCAAAGGAATCAACTTGATAGGGGGATAAACCCTTACTTTCACTTATTTTATTGTATCCCGATTCAATATTTACATTAGAAAAATTATTTAATGTATTTTGAAATAAATCAGAATGAGTAAAATCAAAAGGTGATGAACCATTTAATAAAAATAATTTAGATATTAATTGAATATTAGTATCAATTTTTAAAATATCAGGATTCAAACATATTAAACAAGAAGCAATATCTCTTAAATTTCTATTATCATATTTATATCTATAATCTGTAAAAGTCAAAGTAGTACCATCATTTAAATTTAATAATATTTTACTTTTTAAATCATTAACAAATTTTACAACATTTTATCTTTGTTTCTACCCACAGTTACATTATGAATGTTTATATGATTCGCATACTGTTTAACAACTTGTCCCCATGTTCTATAATCAACGTTAAAAGGTAAATTCATGTAAGGTTTAATATTGATAGGTAAATTATTATGACTATTTAATATTTTAATTTTATTTAAATATTTGTTGTAGTCTTTTTCGTTAGCAACTACCCATTCAAAGTTAATCTTTTTGGGTATTAATCCATTATACCAATCATCAAATCCTCTAAATCCATCTAAAACATGTTTAACAAATTTATTAATATCCTCTTTGCTTTGAAGATCAATAATCATTCTAGTTCCAACAGTTCTCCAAAAGGAATATGTATAAAAGTAGTCTAATTTGAGAAATTAATTCTCGATACTATATTAATATTTATTGTTTAGTATCTCCCTACTGTAATTAGCAATTCAACTTAAAGTAATAATTTAAGTTAGCCTATGTTAGTTTAAATTAACTAGCATAGTTAAGTATAATATATTTATATAAAATCATGATATCAAGTAATAAATCATTAAAATTTAATTTAATAAAATCAATTGATAGAAATATATATTTAATATTTGTTGTTTTTATATTATTATTTATGTTATTTTTATCAATAATGTGGTTTACTTCAGAAAACAATGTATTGTTATTGCAAATGGTTCCGGATGGTAAACCTAATAATAATGTTCCAATGGATCCGGTTAGATGGTGGCCTTCTGGTGTACCTCAATCTATGGCTGTTGTAGGTACAATGGTTGGTACCTTTATAGCTTTAACAAAATTAGGAATAAATCCTAGATTTAGATTCTTAGGTGCATTAGGAGCTGGAGGTGTATCAACAACTCAAGTAATATATAACAGTGCTATAGAAAATTCTGTAGGTTTTAACAGATTTATGTATTCTATAACAGAATATAAAAAAACAGGTCAATGGCCTAATATAGATCAAATGAATTCTTATAGCGAAGAAGCTGTAAATAACAATATTACAAAAGCATTAGAACAAGCAGATCAAGCTAAAATCAAATCCATGGTAGAAGAAATTACTAAATTAATGAATGAAAAAGGAGGTGGTGGATCATCATCTTCTAATTTTGTTTCTAATTCAAACAATGGTAATTCAAATTTAGTTTCTAATTTTATGGATTCTATCTTGGATCGTTTTTCTAGCTTTTTTACACCTTCTCCAGTTAGTGGTTACTTAGATGATTTAATAGGTCAACAAATAGTTCTTCAATTTGTTATTTTATTAGCTTCTGTTAGTTTGTTGTTATTGGTAATAGCTTATATTATTAATAACTTATTGTTATTAAACAAAGATTTTATAACAAAACATTTAGGTAAAAATAAATTAATTGTATTTTACTTAAAATATCAAGTAATATCTATTAAAATATCTTTATTTGTTTTACCTTTATTTATATTTTTAGGTCTAATTACTCTTATTCAAAGTAGTTATTATATGATTACGCATCCAATACCTTACGAAATATTAGATGTTAATTTACATGTGTATGTAGATTCTAAATAAAACCCTTTTTATGGTAAAAAATCCAAAATTTTAATTTTCGTTAACCCTATTTATTCTGTCTTCAAAGGATTTTTTTAAACCGTTACCAAAACAATTAGCACCATATATTTTTAAATAATTAATAGGAATTATATCATTTGTATAATTTAAATAATCAGTATAACAATAAGCTATTCCTCTATTATCTATTCTAATAGGTATATAAAAGCTAGGCTTGTTTTTATATATCATAGTTAAATCTATCTACATCATTTCTACCTTGTAACATTATTCTTAGCTCCCATACAGTATATAAACTAGCTCCTAAACCTCCATTTCTGGCTACATTTGTAGTAATATTCCATAAAGTGTTATAAGTATTTATTCTATTTGGGGTAATACCCATTCTATTTAACGTAGGATCTATCAACATTTTAGCAAAATAAAGGTTGTCTAAATAAATGTATTCTCATATTTTTATTTGCCCCTAATTCAACCCTTAATGATCATGCGTCCAGAACAAAAATACTACGTCGTGATAATATAAATAATTCACCTTTGTTTTAAATGAAAAAACTCTAATTGATAAGTAAGTAATTATTAAAACAATCTTAAACTTATTTTAGTTTTAAAATAGACCATATTTTCGTAAGCTCCCACGAAAATATAAAAGAGATAATAATAATTGCAATAGCATATAAAATATGAAAAAATGGATAATTTAGTTATCCTTTTTTCTAAACTTAAGTAGGAATTTAATTTTGGTTCCGATTGAACGTTTTTCAGTAGTTTTAAGACATGCAAATCGTTTGTATATGTTAAATCTATAGTTTAGTTCAAACTATATGATTGAAAATATACAAGGTGTAGAGGTGAGTATTGTAAATGAGATACCCTTGTAGACTTCAGAAATAGAAGATAATTCTTTTCATTAATGATATTCTTAAAGATACACAAAGAAATCTTATAAGAGTAATAGGTACGCTGAGCGTTTCGCTGAGCGAATCTATAAAGAATATAAAAAGTGAAAACTTTAAAAAACAAAGGAAATTTTCCGCTATTAGGATTCAATTTACATTCGATTAGGTAGTTGGTGGGGTAGAAGCCTACCAAGCCGAAGATCGATAGTCAAGTTTGATAGAACTAATGACCACATTGGGAATGAGATCTCCCAAGTAGCGTTTAAAGCTACCAGCAGTCAAGAATATTAGTCAATGCTCGCAAGAGTGAACTAGCTAACTGAAATCCTTGATGTGTCATTGAGGATAAGGTAAGGGAAAATAATGATAATACCTTACTATTAGTGTCGTCCAAAACTCGTGCCAGAAGACTCGGTAAGGCGAGAGACGCAAACGTTAATCATCTTAATCAGGCGTAAAGGGTGTGTAGGCTGTTTAAGTTAAATAAATTTAGTTTAACGAAATTAATTATTTAATGTATACTAGAATCTAAAGGAGGTTAAAACAATACTTTTCATTGTAGGTGTTCGAACTTAAGAAGATAAGTAGAGTGTTAAAGGCGAAGGCTTTTTTCCAATAAAGATTGACGCTGAGAAACGAAGGAGAGGGCAGAAAAAAGGATTAGAGACCCTTGTATTCCTCTCTGTCAACGATGAATGGTAGTCATGAGGTAGAAATAACCTTGAGGCGATGTTAACACGTAAAACCATTCCGCCTTGTGAGTACGACTGCAAAGTTGAAAACAAAAAAATTAGTCGGTTTCGGAGCAAACGAAGTGAAGCATGTTATTTAAAACGATAGTCCGCGTAAAACCTTACCAGTCCTTGTATAAAAACTTTTAGCTGTTAGTTTTACTAATGGCACCTTCCTTTAGGGAGGGTAAAGGAATATTGACTTTAATTTAGTAATTAAAGAGATATTTAATACAGGTGTTGCATGGCTGTCTTCAGTCCGTTTTGTAAAAAGTTAGGTTAAATCCGTTAACGGACGCAATCCCTATTGTTAATTTCTACTTAACAATTAATGATTCTGATAAGGTTTCATCTGGGGCTAAGACAAGCCTTTATGGCCCTCATGGACTGGGCTATAGACGTGCTATAAAGACTTTCACAAAATGAAGCATAACTTCTCCGCAATCTTAATTGAGAGCATCTTTAGTTTTCATAAACTAGGGATTAGCATAAGGAAAAGCTAATCATTAAAAAAAGTCAAATATATATCTTAACGTACGGATTGTCGCCTGAAACTTGGCGACATGAAGGAGGAATTTCGAGTAATCGTTGATCATTAGGCGCAACGGTGAATTTTGGATCCGATATGAACTAACCGTCTGTCGCTGGGAAGAAGCTTATAGTAGTGGAAACCGGCTTTGATTGAAATTTTATTTTGCTTTAAAGTTTTATTGTTGTTTCAAACTGTCACAGGCACAAATTTATAATAAAATAGTATAAAAATTAATTTTAGTTAAAGTTTTTTAAGCTACATATGTAACATCTCAAAAGTCATAGCAGGGTAGTTGTACTGGAAAGTGCAGCTGGATAATGAATAATAAATAAACCCCCTTTCGCTCACGCTATTACTTTAAAACTTACGCCGGCGCGCCGGCGACAATGGTAACGTTGAACTAGAAGCAAACACGCCGGCGGTTGAACGAGAGCGTTAGGGAGATTCAATCACAGCGTCGCCGGCGTATGAAATATATGTAAGTTAGTTTAAACTAACTAAATAGGGGGGGTTAGCTGAGTGGTTTAGCGGTAAATTTACACTTTACATACAGAGTTTCGATTACTCTACTCCCTAGGCCAGTGGCACAGCTTTACTTTAAGCTAAGCCAAACCTATCGATCTGTTTGAAGGTCTGCTGTGGCTGTGGTACGCAAGCTTACGCTCTAACTTTAAAACTTACGCCGGCGCGCCGGCGACAACGGTAACGTTGAACGAGAGCGTTAGCTTAATTTTAATAAAAAAAACTTTTGCTATCCATGCCTTTTAGAGCCTATCGTTTTGCATTAATAACCATAAGACATGCACGCCGGCGATAACGGTGTCTCCGCTTACGCCGGCGAGACTGACTCTGCGTGTCCCTGAGCCTAACCTTAAAACTGAGGGGGAGGGAGAGGCTCAGCGTAAGGCTGATTAACGGGAATGCTGAGCATAGGCTAGTTTGTTTTAAATTAACTAACGAGTATGCCGAAATGGTAGCCGGGTGAATTTTAGGTATTCATAATTATTTAATTGTAAGAGTTCAAGTCTCTTTGCTCGTACTTTAAAGAAAAAAAGAACTCGCCGGCGTGTCAGTTTAAACTAACTAAATAAATTATTATATTTATTTTAAAGAGCAATCCCTTATCATAGATAAAAAGGCTCATAACTTAGTTTTATCACTCACGCTCTGTTTGAAGGCCTGCCTGTGGCTGTGGCACGCAAGCTCACGCTAACGCTAACGTTCAACCGCCGGCGTGTTTGCTTCTAGTTAAAATTTACCGTTGTCGCCGGCGCGCCGGCGTAAGTTTTAAAGTAATAGCGTGAGCTAAACTAAATAAATTCTATTTAACATCTTTAGCTGAATTGGTACAGCGTTTGCCTTCGAAGCAACTGTTTATTGGTTCGACTCCAATAGGGTGTTTCATTTTTTCATGTAGCTTAGTCTTGCCGGCGTAACAAATCTTAATTAGTTTTAACTTGGCTCACGCTCTGTTTGAAACTGTTTCAAACAAGCTAAATCTGGGCGAGAGTTTAGCTTAAGGTGTTTAGTTTTCTTAGCTTGGCTAGCTAGCTTAGTTAAGTTAGGCTTCTCGCCGGCGTACCGAAGAAAAAACAAAAAAAGAGCGTAGTATAATTGGTTAGTATAGTGATCTCCAAAATCATTGACAGGTGTTCGAGTCACCTCGCTCTTGTTTTAAAATATTTGGTCATTTTAGTTAACGCAACGCCGGCGATCAGTTTAAGCAAGGTAAATTATTTAGTGCTGACGTTGTTCTACCTAACTAAAAAGTAAAAGAGAATATGTTTCTCATTGCATCGCCGGCGTTAATGTTAACACTAATGCTGTCCCTAACCCTGAGGGAGAGGGGGTGGCTTAGCGAGAGCTTCTTTCAAACTGTTTCAACTTTCAAACAGAGCGTAAGCTACTAACTAAACCTAAACTAACCAAGAAAAAAAACAACATTTTGTTTTTAATAGGGCCCTTAGCTTAACAGGTAGAGCACCTAATTGTCAATTAGGATTGTCCCAGTTCGAATCTGGAAGGGCTCGTAATAAAAAAAATGACTTCATTTCTAACAAAAGAATGATAGTATCGCTCTTGCTAACCCACTCCCTCAGGCTGTGGGTATATAGGGATTATATTATTTTAATATCTGCATACTTCATATAATCCTATTATTTTTATTCTTATATTTGCTACCTAAAAACATTATTAAAAAATACCATAACGAAAAAGAGTTAATAATTAACTGTTCTCTATATCAAATAATGAAACTATTGTTAACAATATCCCCCGCGAGAGAATTTTATACATATTCCTTTCTATTTTTGAACTCGCTCTCGCCGGCGTAATTAGTATACGTGCATATCGCGTTGCGTAACATATTCTCTTAGTTCAACGGTAGAACATCATTCTTCTAAAATGAATATCTTGGTTCAATTCCAAGAGAGGATTTAAATGCTAATCCCAATGATTTACAAAATGGGGATTGGTATATTAAATTTTATTTTATTCTATTACTTCAGCTTCTACATTCACTATAAAAATTGAAGTTTCTGGTTTAACAATATAGCCCATTTTTTCTAAATAAAATTTAAATGGACCTAAATGTTTAGCAACAATTCTAATTAAATTATCACGGCACACAGCATCTTTTTTTTTAATAATAAATGTAAAAACTAAAGGAGTAGAATCATCAGGGATATCATTAAGACTTTTAGGTTTACCCATTTTACCCAAATTGGAATCATGTATAAAAAAAGTAAGAGTAATAATTACTCTTGCATTACCTCTAAGTTTTTTAGAATCTCTAAGATATTTCCAAGAGATTAATCTTAATGATCTAAATAATGTATTAATTGAAATTATCATAAAAGATTAAATTTAAAAAATACTCTTCTTGATATAAAGAGCTATCTCTAAGTTAATTTATCCTTATTAGGTTAAAAACTTAAGAACAATTTTAATAATTGAACAAAATGAGATATTTATGTTTTAATAAAAATAGGTTAATCTCTTAAAAGAGGAATATGAAAAGACGCTAGACTTGTTAGTCTAGATGCATTCATATATCAAAAGGGATTAAGAACCAAATTATTAAATATAATAAATCAAGTAATATTTTGATCACTATTATATTTAGCCATTAAGTTAACATTAATATTTTTAGTGTTAACTAAAAGGCCATTATTAAAGATTAACTCCCGTTTATTATTATTATATTTAATAGTAAATGGACTATCTTTAATAATGATATTGGATTTTTTAAAACTTTTAAACCATTTACTATGGTTTATTTTTAAATCGGTATTAACTCTCAATAATGAAAGGAAGTCTAAATAATTTAATTTATTTTTACTACCTTTCATTTTACAAGTTATTTGACCGTCGGTATTAATACCAATCCAATTTTTGGCTCCTATCGATATAAAATAACTGAAAACATCTTCTAACTTCATATAGCCCAGTTTCTTAGAATCAACTAGTTCAGGAGATAAGGGTGTATTAGTGAAAATAGAATCGGTATCAGTATAATATACCGAGAACCCTTTTTGGTTCTTAAAGGAACTCATATGAATTCTAGCATAAGCAGTAACAAAAGATGCAATTGCTACGTTAGAACTAGCAGGAGATTTACTATGAAATGAACACATGGATATATCACCAAAATCTATTCTTTCTTGTAAATAAGGAAGATCAGTTTTTAGCTTATTAACCATATCTTTTTTAGTAGTAATAATAAAATTATCTAACGTAGGATTTAATCCAAATCTACCGTATAAGCTATTTAACAATAATTTACTTAAAGTATACATAGCTGTACCTTTAGTTGAATTTTCCTTCATTTGATAGAAAGATTTCACATAACCATTAAAAAGATCTTCAGCTGTAAATAAATAACCAGATAAAATATCGAATTTATATCCATATTTTATAGCGTTTTTAATTTCAACTGAGGTATACATACCAATCCAAGTACCTTCCGGATAGATTATTCTACCAGATTTAGTATCTCTGAAGGGTAATATTGGGTTAGCTAAACCTAAAGGAGCAGTTACTCTTACTCTACAAATAGACAACATATCATCAAATAGGTAATTAAATCTATCAAAATATCTAATATCTCCAATAAACTTACCAAATAATTTATTTGGATATTTATTATTTGCCATTACTGAAGGATATAGACTATTTACGTCATATTCATAGATATATTTGTTATCATGAGGAACAATAGCTTTATCTTCAGGTTTAGAAAAACCTTTATCATTGGCAATAGGTCCACATGGAATATACATATCAGTGTGTCCACCAAAGTAAGATTCTTTCAATTCATTATAAAGATCTGGACCAATATTATTTATTAATCCTTCAACTTTAGGAGCAAAACCATCTGAAGATTGAGCATTATAATTTTCAATAACCTTAGTGGGCATAAAACAAGTTCTATAAATTTTAAATGCTAGACTAGGCAATGAAACAGATGAGCTAATATTGATACTAAATTTTTCATATATTAAGTTATTAAATTCCTTAATAATATTATAAAGTAATACACAATCTAGTTCACAATAATCTAAGACTACATTCCAAATTTAAATAAACATGTAATTTCTTCTAAGAAAGATATTGAAATTAAATTAACTAAAGATTTAGCTAATTTAGAGGATAGAATTGATCTTGAAGATTATTCTATGTGTTCATTTGATGATTCAAGCAATAAACATATAAATAGTAATGTTGCGATAGCTTCATTCGTGACAGCATATGCACGTATACTAATTACGCCGGCGAGAGCGAGTTCAAGAATAGAAAGGAATATGTATAAAAGTAGTCTAATTTGAGAAATTAATTCTCGATACTATATTAATATTTATTGTTTAGTATCTCCCCACTGTAATTAGCAATTCAACTTAAAGTAATAATTTAAGTTAGCCTATGTTAGTTTAAACTAACCAGCATAGTTAAGTATAATATATTTATATAAAATCATGACAAATAACAATTCAGCAAATACAACGCTAGCCCCATTGGTGGGTTATAGAGGCTTATCTAAAAATTTAGATAACACAATACATAGCTCTCTAATATTTAAAGACAACGTGGTGCCTGTATCTTTAAAATCTATAGAAATGTATAGTAATTTTATTTTAAATGAAAAAGGTAACAAATCTTTAAACAATCTATTATTAGACCCCAAAAGCTTGCCAAATAATAAAGAAGTTTTAAACACAAATAAACCGTTAAGATATGTACCTATAGGTGATATGCATATGTCTTTAAACATTTTAAAAAATCACTTTAATTCAATAGTAAAAACATTACCTAAATTTAAAGAAGTATCGGGTAACAATATAACATACAGAATAAGACATTATTTAAATATGTTAACAAGATTTAGCTTTAAATTAAGTAACAGCAGTTATAATTTCTATTTATTTAATAATACAAATAACTTGTTGTTTAAAATGGAAAAAGCAGCTCAAATGTTAAGAATAGCTTTTTTAACTAAAGGTTGTTTAATAAGTAAACCTAGATTTGAAATATTAAATAGCCATGAAACAATATCTAATGAATTCGATATCAAATCAAATAATAAAATAAAAACTAAAATAATTATTCATTTGTTTTATTTAGTTAAAGCAACAACGTTAGATGCTCAGTCTAACACCTTAAATGGGCAAGGCAAAGCTAAATTAATAACAGATGTTTACAACAATAAATTTTTATATCTTAATGATTACTTAACTAAATTGTTTAAAACAGAAGTAGAATTAGACTTAGTAAGACTATATCAACCATACCAAGACAGTGAGGTATTAGTAAACTTTTTAAACAACAAAAGTTATAACAATAAATTTATCAGACTTACTTCTAGAGTGTTTAAAAGTATGAATATCTACAAAACAAATAAAGCTAAAATAGCTTCTTTGTTAGGAAATACTGATACTAAAATTATTGGTACTTTAACTTCTTCTTATCCTTCAGGTGTATCAGGTTTAAATATAAAATTAGCAGGTAGACCAATAAATGAAAAAATAATACCAAGATTAACAGTTAAACGTGCACAAAGAGGTAATTTTAACAGATTAAACACTAAAGTAAACCAGATTTCAACCTTTACAGACAAATCTAGAAAAGGAGCATTTAATTTTACAGTAAGATTAAGTCATATTTTTAGATAAATGTTTTGTTAGTTTAATAGTTTGGCTTAGTTTAATTAGCTTAGCCTAAACCAAACTAAACAGTAGAATATTTAAATAAAAAGTAAGACCATAACCCCCTTTTTTCTTAATAAAAGAGGGGAAAATTATTATCTTATTTTGTTTTAATTAAAAATATTTAACTATTAGTTTAAGCTAAAAAATTTTAGCTTAGATAGAAATATATATAAGTAATACAGCGAACATGTTGAAATGGTAAACAATCTCCTCTTAAGAAGGAGTGGAAATTATTCCTTAAGAGTTCAAGTCTCTTTGTTCGTAGTCTTGTAGCAAAAGTAGTATTAAACCTTTTCTTTAAATCCAATATGATTAATTAAAAATTTAATACTATTTCTAGAAATATCTCATTTTCCTTATTTTTTTTTCTTAGCTATCTTTAGCTTTAATAAAAAAGTTTACAGGATTTGTAAAGTTTATACTTTTCTTGTTTACAAAATTTAAACTATTTAACAGTTTTTGCAATACTTCTGTAAGGTTTAGTAGCTTAGTTTAGCTTAAATTAACTAAGCCTAAACTAAATTAATAGTTAAATTTTCGTATACAGAGATAGCTCTTCATAGTAAGAAGAGTATAATATAATTATTTAAGATCTCATGCCTCAAATAATACCATTCTTTTTTGTAAACCAATTATCTTTTTCATTTTTAACTTTATTAATTTTAGTTTACGTATTTTCTAAATTTATTTTACCATTATTTACATTCCAACAAGTAGTAAGAATGTATATTACTAAACTAAGTAACTAATTTATATTTTTAGTTGAATCGCTGTTCCTGTGGTTAGCGTTTTAGTTACTGAATATAAACTATAACCCCCTTTTTTTAAAGCTTAAGCTAATATTGAACAATACAACTATTGTTATAATTTGGACTAGCTTTAGTTTTATTTCAACACTTTTTACTTATCTAGTTAAATTTTTTGGTCCTAAATCTAAATATATCTTCTTATTTTCTTTGGGGTTAGTTCTTTTTAGAAAATCATGGTAAATTTATTTAATTATCTCTGGTTTAGTAATAGCTATAATGGCTATAGTAAGTTATTTTAGCGGAGAAAATCTTAATTTATCTATGATAACTATATTACAGATATTAACTTATCCATTTATTTGGATCCTAAAACAGTTAGACTACAATTTTGATAGCTTCACTTCTTGGTTTAAAGAAATGATGAACTATTTATCGCCGGCGTAGCAGAAAGAATTAAAGATTTAGAAAATGATAATAAGGATATTCCTAAAGATAAGTCTTTGAAAAATGTAATATTTAAAGATGATGATGATCCTAAAAAAACTCATTATCCTTTAAAATATTATCTTATCGGTATTGGAATTATTGGTATTATTGCAACTATTTATTTTAACTCAGGTGATATTGGTTCTCATGTGTCAGGTACATTTCATAGTTGTATAGATTCTATTAAGGATTTTTCTTTGTTTAGACCTAGAAATGTACCTGATCCTACTGAAGATAGTGATAGTGATTCTGAAAACAGTACTTTCATTAATTCTATTGCTAATATATTTGGTAGATTAAGACCCGCTAGATTGTTAAACTTATTTTTACCTTCTTGGTTAACAGGTAATAGGAGAAGAAGAGAACAGTTAAATCTGGATGCTTTAGATAGTTGGAGACCTCACGCTCCTCCAGCAAGTTTAATGGGAGATGATATGCCTAATGAATTGAATACTGTGAGACCTCCAACTCCTTCATCTCCAAATTGGATGCCAGATCCTTTATTTAATCCTGATGTATTTGATCCATTTAGTGATCTTCCATCAGATATAACTAATAATCCTTTCACAAATCAAGATTCTGAAAATGGATCTGAAGTAGGTTCAGTACATACAGCTAATAGTAATGAAACATCTGATCAACCTACAGGAGATGTAAGTATCGATAGTGAAGTTACAGTACATAGTCAATCTGAAATGGGGAGACCTGTTTCTCCAGATACCTTAAAATTTATAGATAATTTATTTAATTAAAATTAAGCCCCGTTTATCGTAGAATCTACCCAGGACACTTGTTGCGTAAATAGTTAAATTATGGGATATATCATATTAAAATGAACCAAACAACTTTATTATTAACTAGAACTGTATTATCAGCTGCTACACAAATGGCTGATTCTAGTGATTCTAACTTTTCTACTGTTACACCATTCTTATTTATTATATTAGGTATAGGTGGACTTTGTCTAATCCTTACACTTAAACATGCCATAACACCAATAAATTATGATGATAATTCATTTAATTCGATACCATTAGCCAACAGGGAACAGGTGGTTAACACTTATATTAATGTTGGAACACCTTTACATGTTAATAATGTTGAAACGCACAGTGATATCGATGAAGTGGATATAACATCTATTGTTTCATTACCTCAGGATAGTAGAGCTAACTTAATTGATATTGAAGCACAGATTGAAGCCGCGGGAAATGTTGATTTTAGTGAGTCTGAGTCACCTATATCACCAACCGATAATGTTAGACCTGATTCTACTACCATACCGGCAAGAGGATTTGAAGAATCTGATATAGGTGAAGCTTTTGAGTATTTTATTTAAAAGTGATTACTTAATCCGTAGAATCTCTCCCAGGACACTTGATGCGTAAATAGTTAAATTATGGGATATACATTCAATATGAAAAATACCAAAAATATTAAATTAGCGGCCTCTGTTATTAAAAAAGCCGTTAAATCTAGAGTAGCTTCAATGAAAGCTAATAGACCTAGATTACAATTACCTAAAAATAAAGGTAATGTTTTTACTAATTTATCTTTATTATTTTCAATATTGTCTTACGCTAATCTATTAAAATATGTTAATATATTTGCTAAGAGAATATTAGGTCCTTATTATTTAGTGGTAATACCTTATATTGTTGTGATGTATTATTTATTTAGGAAAAGTATGAAGTTATTTGTAATATTTAATCTAATTGTTGCAGTATTTCTTTATATTAATAACTTAATGGGAGTCGATATTGAAATGTCTTCTGAATTCTTATTATACTTTTGTTATTCTATTTATTCAAATATCATGGATTATATTTATAATTTTTACGGGAATATATATCTATTTTTCAAGAGTATTTTGGATAAAATAAATGATTATTTCTTTGATAAACAATATGAGTATAAAAAATATGCTAAGTCTACTTTAGATAAAGGAATAAATCATAATCCTTATCCATCAGATAAAGCTAGCTATAATAACAAACAATTTAATAATTACTTTGAAGATGATAACGATGGAGATGACTATTATTTTAGTAATAAGACTGTTTTAATTACTATTGGTATCGTTGTTATAATCATTGGAGGTATTATATATTATCAAGATCCTACATATTATAATACTATAGCATATAATAGTTTTACTACTGTTAAAGACTATATTGTTAGTTATTTCTGGGATGATTCTAATCCTAAACCTGACGCTAGTAGTAACAAGGGTAAAGGAGTTGATAGATCTAATTTAGATCAAGATAGATTAAATCCTCATAGATTTATGCCATCATCTGATGATCCTAAAGACAGATTTAAAAAAGGATTTATATTGGACAGAAAACCAGTTTTTAGTGATGATGAGCGTCCTTGGGCATCATTTAGAGATAAATCTCCTATTATACTTCCTTCAACAAGTAATAATCCTAGTATAAATGTCTTTAGTGCTGAATCTACTCCTAGACCTTCTACTTCATCTTTACCATCATCAGATGTTAACACTATTATGGGTTTACCTGTACATAATAATAGTTTTAGTGTATTAAGTAGTCCTGAACATAAAACATCAGACTTACCATCATCGCCAGTGAATGCTTTAAATGTTATATTCCCTGATGACTTATCCTCGGCTGCTGATATAGAAAGTAGAAGAGCTCAATGGAATAGTATTAAAAATGATATTCCGTTTGGATTTCATGAACTTAATCCATTTGGATCGCATGATTATTATACTAGGAACCCTAGTAAATAATATACCTAATGTTTTTATGGATCATACGCACAGCTATTCAGATAATTATAATGAAGATATTTCACTTAATACAGCTCCTAAAGCTCAAAACAATGATTTGTTAAGAGTACCTCCTAAAAACTATCGATTAAGGGATAGATTAAGATGGGAAGAACATCTAAGACAAAAAACAACATAAGCTTAAAAATCTTGACATAATTAGAAACAAAATTAGTTTCTATGGTTATGATTTAAATGATAATACAATGCTATTTATATCTAATGTTTATAAAGATATAAAATAGGGTTGAAAATAAATAATCTTAAAACACTAATCCCTTTTTATTTTTTAATCGTTGGCATTAGCGTAGGGATCCTCTCTTGGAATTGAACCAAGATATTCATTTTAGTTTTCTCGCCAGCGTTAAAAGTAGACAATATGTTTTTAAGATAAGAGCGAGATGGTGTATAGGTTAGCACATCAGCCTCATGAGCTGAAAGGTTAGGTTCAAGTCCTGATTTCGCTATAAACGCCGCCGAGAAAATATTTAATTTCTAAAAATCTCTCGCCGGCGTTAGAAGTTTAAACTATTAACGCCGGCGAGAGATTTGTTAATAATGAAACTGTTATTCGTTTTGTATATTTTATACTATATTTTTAGGTATCATAATACAAGAATATATTTAAACTCATTTTTATGAAGTATACAGGTTTCATTTTTAATAAAACTCTATATACCTAAGCAACATTTAGTTTGGGTAATTTTAAAAGTAGCTAAGGTAAATTAAGCTTAGTGCTATATAATTATAAAGGTCTTTTAGTATAATGGTAGTACAACTGCCCTTCACGCAGTAAGTGCCAGTTCGATTCTGGTAAAGACTATTTAAGTCAGTTTAACCGACTAAACTAAGAATCGTTAGACATAGTAAATAAGAATGGTCATCATTGGCAAGATAAGACAGTTGCTAACTGTTAGGGTAAAACCTTGGGTGTTCGACTCACCTCTATTCTGTTTTTTTTTTTTGTATTTATACAAATACTAGTTTAACAAGTGTCAAAATTAATTTACAAAAGCAGGGTCTAATTTATGCTAATACATCTAAAAATACCTTTAAATATTAGTATTAAAACTTTTAATAGATCTTTTCATATTTCAAGTATTAATTACAATGAAGATGATATGTCAGATTTAAAAGCTAGAATAGAAGCTTTAAAGGAATCAAGCAATATTAGTACTGATAACAATAGTGATGATATCATGTTAACCGAAGAACAAGCTTTTAAACTAAACAATTTAGATGGTATCATTCAATCTCAAAAAGGGATCCTAAATAACCAAAAGGATTCTGAATTTCATTTATCTTCAACGGGATTAAATGACAACTTACAATCCGAGATGTCATCCTTTGAAGAAGGTTTACCCAACTACGGTAAAACAGAGGTACAAGAAAGTATCTCTAATAATACCGTAGCTGATGAAAAACTAGGTTTATTTAAACTTAACGCCGGCGATATTGTTAGTAATCAGAATAATATTGACTTGTTAACAAGAACGGCTGCTTTAATAGGACCTTTTTTAGCTTATAGAGGTTTATTGCGAACTTATGTTAGCGCAGTAGACCCTATAGCAAGTAATTTTACCCCTAATAATATTAACGAATATAATGATATCGTTAAAAGACGATCGTTACTAGTTAATAAATTTAATATAGTAACAGTTCCTATCATAGGTACTTATTTTTTATATTTAGGTTTTATTAAAGGGAATATTTTACCTCAAAGCGTAGAAAAAAGCTTAGGTTCCGCTAATCTTGCTTCAGTCAGTTTTTTAGGTAGAAAATATAATATAGGTAAAGGGCTATTAGTCATTTTAACAGGGGGTTTATATTGGTTAACTAAAACTTATGTTATACCTGCTTATAAAATAGAATACCCTGAATCATATAATTATATAACAGCAATAATTTCTAATTATGGATTATATATACTATTAAATTCTTTATTTCTTTGGTGTTTTGGTTTATGTATATTTTATGCAATAGAAATATATATATTTCTTATCTTTTCTATAAAAAAAGAAGGTATAAATTTACCAAAACATTTACCCAAAATGACTAAAATTTGGTTAAAAAGATTAGAGGAAGATAGTAAATCAGAGTATAAAGAAGCATATGTACATATATATGGTCGAACTCTGTTAATCCATTTGTTAATAGTTTTAATTATTGTTTTTATTAAATTTTGGTTCCTAGTTTAAGTTTTATCTTTAAATCTCTGCTCTCAAAATAAAACCCCTTTTTAACTTTTAAAGTGGGTTTATGGATGATTTTTTTTTTAGCATAGCTTAAGCTAAAGTTTTACTTTACAATCTGACACAACCTAAATTATTTTAATGAAAGATCGAAAATTAGTACTAATTAAGGCCTTAAAGTTAAGTATTTTATCTAAATAGTTTAAACTACTGTTTGAATAAACGGAATAACAAGTAGCTATAATATATTTTCAATTGAACCTTTCTTACCTGTTAATTAATATTCTATTAAAAGTAGATTTAAAAAATTACAGTGTAAGGAATGGTCATCATTGGCAAGATAAGACAGTTGCTAACTGTTAGGGTAAAACCTTGGGTGTTCGACTCACCTCTATTCCGTTATTTGTATTATTAATAGTACAAATACTAGTTTAACAAGTGTCAAAATTAATTTACAGAAACAGGGTCTTAAAAATGGTAAGGTGGCTTTTTTCTACTAATGCTAAAGATATTGGGACATTATATTTAATGTTTGCTGTATTTGCCGGTATGATTGGAACTGCTTTTTCAATGATAATTAGATTAGAATTATCAGCACCTGGTGTTCAATTTTTACATGGTGATCACCAGTTATTTAACGTAGTAATTACTGCACATGCCATAGTGATGATATTCTTCATGGTTATGCCTGCTTTAGTTGGAGGTTTTGGTAATTATATGTTACCTGTTTTAATTGGGGCTCCTGATATGGCTTTCCCTCGATTAAATAATGTATCGTTCTGGTTATTACCTCCTTCTTTAATATTACTACTACTTAGTGCTTTAGTTGAAAATGGAGCTGGTACAGGGTGGACAGTTTATCCTCCTTTATCAGGAATACAATCTCACTCTGGTGCTTCAGTAGATTTAGCTATATTTAGTCTTCATTTATCTGGGGTATCTTCTCTATTAGGGGCTATCAATTTTATTACAACAGTATTAAATATGAGAGCTTTAGGTATGTCATTACATAAATTACCTTTATTTGCTTGGGCTATTTTTGTAACAGCTATATTATTGTTGTTATCATTGCCTGTATTAGCTGGAGCTATTACTATGCTATTGACTGATAGAAACTTTAATACTAGTTTTTATGACCCAGCAGGAGGTGGAGACCCTGTATTATACCAACATCTATTCTGGTTCTTTGGTCAACATTTAGGCCCTGAAATATAGTAATATATTTCTCGCATTCTACTATTTGCTGGAAACTCCTAATGCTCTTAACTACTAATAGTAAGTTAGTGCCTCTCTGCCTCAGGCTTACTGGTGACACCGGTGAGGCTTTCAAACAAACTAGCTAACTGTCAGTGAAAATGTTAGAGATTAAGCAATGGACAATCAGCAGGAAACCAAGTACTTTAGTGGCTGAGACTGCCTCAGGCTCTGCTAAAGTATGGTAGGATCCTCAGAGACTATACGTAGATAGCTAATTAAAGGTGGGGAATCTACTTTAATTCAGTTAAAGATATAGTCCGATATTAATAGTAAGTTTAGTTTAAACTAAACTTACTATTGATATTGCATCCAGAAGTAAAAGATATAAGCTTCTTAATGTTGCTATATGCGGGAATAACTTCGTGGAGTTTTAAATACTCCAATCTTATGCCTATCCTACCTTTATACTTTAGGCTGTCGGGATACGATAGGCTAATGATCATAGTAACAAAGTTAAAACAAAGAAGTCAATCCGCAGGAAACCTTTTAAATAAGTCTATAGCGTTATTTAACTCAACCATAGCTGTAACAATAACTAACCTTTCTAATTTAAAAAGTGTAAGAAATTGTAACGTGATATCACAACTGGTATATGTTAATAATGCTAAAGCAGAGGGTTCCTCAGAGACTTTACGCAACAAAACTAACAAATTTATTAAAAAAGTTTCTATTCATGTGCCAACTCATCTAAAACCAACAACAGATACAGAATTTGGTTACTATTTAGCTGGATTAATAGATGGTGACGGTCATTTTTCTAAAACTCCGCAATTAGTAATAGTCTTTAATGAGTTAGATGCTTCATTAGCTTACTATCTAAAACAAAGGTTAGGTTACGGTAACGTTTATAAAGTTAAAACCAAAAAAGCAATTATTTTAGTTGTAAGTAAATTACAAGGTATAGCTAAAGTTATTAACTTAATAAACGGTAAATTAAGAGATAAAAATAAATTAGATCAAATAAAAAATAATATTTTAATTAATTCTTATTTTACTAACTTTACCGATATAAACCTTAGCAATGACACAAATTTAAATAATTACTGGTTATCAGGATTTGCGGATGCAGATGCTAGCTTTCAAATAAAAATTTTAAATAGAGTAAATAGAGCTAAACCTGAAATAAGATTAACTTTTCAAATAGATCAAAAAAAGGATGATTTATTATTAGTGATTAAACAATTTTTAGGTGGTAATATAGGTTACAGAAAAAACACAGATACCTATTATTATAGTTCTACTAGTTTTGGCTCCGCTAATAAAGTTATTCATTATTTTAATAATTATCACCTACTTTCTTCAAAACATTTAAATTATTTAAATTGGAGAAAAGCTTATTTGATCGTTCAAAATAAAGAGCATCTAACTGAATTAGGTTTAAATAAAATAATTAAACTTAAAGAAAAAAATTCTGACAATTTGGTAACTTCAATAGAAAACAAATAAATTTTAGTTTAAGATAAAGTCCTAACAAGGACGTGAGTTCTTGAGAGATATTTGTTTATAAATTCTACATATCCTATCCCTCCTCTGCCTCAAACACCCCTTACGTTTAAAATAAGGGATGGAGTGAGTGGGAATAGCTGTAGTGTTTTAACATATCCAAAATAATTGTTACATCTTAATTATACCTGGTTTTGGTATAGTTAGTCATGTAATATCAACTTTCTCAGGTAAACCTGTATTCGGTTACATAGGTATGGTTTATGCTATGTTCTCAATCGGTACTTTAGGATTTATTGTATGGAGTCAAATGGTGGCTCTCCTTTACTGTGAAGTAAAGGTAAGAAATTTTGCTATATGCTTTAACAGTTCAACGCTAGTAGATACTTATTTTTTAGCTTCAACAGTTTTTGTTAATACTAAAATAAGTAATAATTCTACTAGTTTTACTCAATTAGCAGGTAATCGATACTTATCGAGTACCTCAGAGACTACACGCAAGAAATCTTTTAATTTTTAACTATTTAATAACTTTCGTAATTTAACGCTCAGCGAATCAGGATTAAAGCCTTTAGATTATAATTGGTTAACTTGGTTCATTGGATTTACTGAAGGAGGTGGAGCTATTTTATCTAATAACCTTTCAAAACTTAATAGAACCAAAAGTTTACGTTTTGTATTAACCAACTTTCATCTTGGGTTATTATCCTTAAAGATAAAAAATTATGGGATTACGGAGATTGCCAGAACGTAAGTCAATCTTTAACACCAAATCTTAAAATAGTAGGCTGTCGGGCTTTACAGACGCTGAAGCTTGTTTTAATATTAATATAACATCACGAACGCTCAGCGATACTGACACAATTAGTGGTTTTCGAGTAAGACCTCGATTTTTATTAGATCAAAAAGATGCTTATGATATACTATCAATTATTCGTAATCTATTTGGTTTTGGGAGAGTAACGTAACGTGGAAAAACTAATAATGTATACAGATATTCAATAGATTCTTTCAAAAGTCTAATGCTTGTACGTGACTATTTTATTTCTTTTCCTCTTAAAACAAAGAAATCTAAATCATTTGAACATTGGATTAAAGTATACAATATGTGTTTAAATAAAGAACACCTTACTCGCTGAGCGTGTGGATGCTCTTAAAAAGGTACGTGAAATCACTAAAATTATAAAGATCCCTTAATGTTTCATAAGATAAAGTCGTACGGCACAGGAATCTTACAAAATATTATCCCCTCCCCCGCTGAGCGAATCTGGGATAAATTAAAAGATTAAGACATAGTCCGATCCTACTCGTGAGAGTAGTTTAATAATTAGCACCACATGTTCACAGTTGGATTAGATGTAGATACGAGAGCTTATTTCACAGCAGCTACTATGGTTATTGCTGTACCTACGGGTATAAAAATATTCTCTTGGTTAGCAACATGTTACGGAGGTAATTTAAGATTTACAACACCTTTATTATTTGTGTTAGGGTTCTTAGCTCTATTCACAATAGGTGGAGTAACAGGAGTTGTATTAGCTAATGCTAGTATAGATGTTGCAATGCACGATACCTACTACGTAGTTGCTCATTTTCACTACGTATTATCAATGGGAGCTGTTTTTGCTTTATTTGCTGGATTCTATTATTGGGCTCCTAAAATTATAGGTAAAACATATAATGAATTTTTAGGTAAAGTGCATTTCTGGACACTTTTCGTTGGGGTAAATTTAACCTTTTTCCCTCAACATTTCTTAGGATTAGATGGAATGCCTAGAAGAATACCTGATTATCCTGATGCATTCGCACCATTCAATGAATTATCAAGTATAGGATCTATAATTTCAGTTGTGGCTACAGCTATATTTGTAGTTAACGTTTTTAATTTATTTATTAATGGTGAAGAAGCTGGTAAAAATCCTTGGTTTATACCTGCTTTCTTTACTTCAACATCTATTTTAGAAAATGAAACACAATCATCTAACTCAATAGAATGGGTATTAGATAGTCCAGTACCATTCCATGCCTTTAATATGTTACCAATACAATCTTCAAATAATGAAAGCCCACAAGGGAATGTTGTTTCACAATAATATTGCCGGCGGGACGTAAATTAGCTTACACCTAATTTAATTACATTTTAATTATAATTTAAATAAAAGCCCAGTTTATATTTCCTTCATACCACCCACGCTCACGCTCGCTGTCGCTCACGCTAACGCTGATCGATAGCGTGTTTCAAACAGAGCGTGTACCATAAAACTTTTAAGTAAAGGGAAAGGTATAAGTTTAGTCCGCTTAGTTTAAATTAAGCTAACTAATAAAGGGAAAAAAGTATCACCTGTAACCCCGAGGTTTACGAGCAACACAAATGAATCTATCTATAATCTTATTCTTAATTGGAATATTAGGGTTTATATTAAATAGAAAAAATATAATTCTAATGATTATTGCAATAGAAATAATGCTTTTAGCTGTAACATTATTAATATTAATTTCAAGTTTCAGTTTTGACGATAATATCGGTCAAACATTTAGTATTTATATTGTTGCTATAGCAGGAGCAGAATCAGTGATAGGATTAAGTATTCTAGTGGCTTATTATCGATTAAGAGGTAACATTTCACTTAGAACTTAATGTATTTATCAATTATATTTTTACCTTTATTAGGTTCTTTAGTCTCAGGTTTAATGGGACGAAAAATAGGAGTTACAGGTTCACATTTTATAACTTGTACTTGTTTATTATTATCTTCAGTATTAGCTACAATATCTTTCTACGAAGTAGGTATATGTGGTTCTCCATTATCAGTTAATTTAACTAGTTGGATAGAATCTGAATATATGTCTATTTCATGGGAATTTTTATTTGATCAATTAACAGTTTCAATGTTTATTCCAGTTTTATACATATCTAGTTTAATTCATATTTATTCTATTGATTATTTATCTTCTGATCCTCACAATCAAAGATTTTTTTCTTATTTATCTTTATTCACTTTCTTCATGTTATTGTTAGCATCAGGAGCCAACTATTTTGTTATGTTTGTTGGTTGGGAAGGTATTGGAGTTGTTTCTTATTTATTAATTAACTTCTACTTTACTAGAATACAATCTAATAAAGCAGCTATTTTAGCTTTAACTATGAATAGAGTTGGAGATATGGGTCTAAGTATAGGATTTTTTGCTATTTTTGCAGTATTCGGTACATTAGATTATTCATCTATTTTTACTTTAGCTCCATATATAAATGAAACAGCTATTACTGTTATTAGTTTATTAATTTTTATGGGAGCTATGGCTAAAAGTGCTCAATTAGGTTTACATAGTTGGTTACCTGGTTCAATGGAAGCTCCTACACCTGTTAGTGCTTTATTACATGCTGCTACACTAGTAACAGCTGGATTATATTTATTAGTGCGATCTTCTCCTATCTTAGAATATAGTTCAACAGCGTTATTAGTAATAACATTAATAGGAGCATCAACTGCATTCTTTGCAGCTACATGTGGTTTAGTTTTAAATGATATTAAGAGAATAATAGCTTTCAGTACAATAAGTCAATTAGGTTATATGGTTATGGCCGTAGGTATTAGCCAATACAACGTTGCTTTAATGCATGTAGTTAATCATGCCTTCTTTAAAGCTTTATTATTCTTAGGTGCTGGAGCTATTATTCATAGTGCTTCAGATGAACAAGATATTAGAAAATTAGGAGGTCTAATTAACTTTTTACCATTTACATACTCAGCTATGTTAGTAGGTACTATTGCTTTATTAGGTTTACCTTGGTTATCTGGATTCTATAGTAAGGATTTAATTATAGAATTAGCTTACTCTCAGTATAGTTTTAGTTCTACTTATGCTTATATTTTAGGGAGTATTACTGCTGGTTTAACTGCTTTCTATTCATTTAGATTAATTGCTTTGGTTTTCTTAACTATACCTAATGGTTCAAAAATTACTTATTTAAATATTCATGAAGCTAAATTACCTGTTATATTACCATTATTTATCTTATCTTTATTTAGTATATTCTTTGGTTATATCTTCTCTGATTTATTTGTAGGTATTGGAACAGATTTCTTTGGAAATGCTCTTTATATACACCCCAATAAAATAGATTTAGTTGAAGCTGAATTCTCTATGGGTATTCTATATAAATTATTACCTTCTATATTAAGTCTTATAGGAGCAATCTCTGCTGTATATTTATATCAAATCTCTCCTGGAATAATTAACAATATTACAGAAAGCTCTTTAGGTAGAAAAATATACGGTTTTTTAAATGGTCAATATTTATTTGATACTTTATATAACCATTATATTATTGGTAGAGGTTTACACTTAGGATATGCTATTTCTAAAGTTTTAGATAGAGGTGTTATTGAAACAGTAGGTCCTTATGGTTTATCTAATGTTTTAATTAATACTGGTAATAATATAGCTAAATTAGATACAGGTATGATCACTACTTATGCTTTATATATTACTTTAGCTTTATTAACTTTATTATTCTTAGTGTTTAGTCCTATCTTATTAGATACAAGCTTACTAAATGATAATTTAACAATTAATAATAGCTTAAGCGTAGAATCTTTAAGTAACATAGGATCTATTGGTAAACTGTTAATTATTTATGTTTCTTCTTTATTATTTATTCTTTGGTAATTTATTAACTATTCTATAAGAATATATAAGTAGTATGTGTTTTTTTTAGCTTAAGCTAAATATACATATGTTAGATACTACTACAATAAAATCACATAAATAAATATGTTAGCAGCAGCAAAATACATTGGAGCAGGATTAGCTTGTTCAGGATTAATCGGTGCCGGAGCTGGTATCGGTTTAATCTTCTCATCATTAATAGCATCTACAGCTAGAAACCCTCAAATAAGAGGACAATTATTCAGTTATGCAATCTTAGGATTCGCTTTAGCAGAAGCAACAGGATTATTCTCATTAATGATTGGGTTCTTATTATTATACTCATAATAATAGCTTAATTAGTTTGGTTAGTTTAAACTTAACGCCGGCGATAATTAAACCTAAACTAAATTTAAAATACTTAGCCCCTTCTATTTCTTTAGCTTAAGCCAATTTTAAACTATTAAATAAAAGGAAGTTGACCGATAGGATAAGTGAAATAAAATAAAGGTTCGAATCCTTTACTTCTTTGATGTTTATTATAAAATTTAAATTATATCGCTCTCGCTCTAGCTGAGCTATAGCGTTAGCGTAAGCTTAGTTGGTTTAGTTTAAACTTAGCTTTCCTTAGCTAATAAATTTTATAATAAACAGAATTGTTTAAGCCAAATCTTTTTATAGCGTTAGCAGGTTAACATTTTAGTACTTATGAGTCTAGATTATGTAAACTGAACTTATTCGCTGAGCGCTTGCCTTAGTTTACTTTACGTTATATCTCAGCTAGAGCAATAGCGTAAGTTTACTAACCAAACTAGCTTGTCTGACTGAATCACTAAAGCAAGCTAAAGAATTAGCTTGATTATAGGTGAGTAAGGTTAAAAAAAGAGAGACTTTTTTACAAAAAATATAACAAATGACATATAATTTAGACAAAGTTCTATTTTTTTTTAATAGTATTTTAAATGATGCTCCACAACCTTGGCAAATTGGTTTCCAAGATAGTGCCGCTCCAGGTTTTACAGGTATTGTTGAATTACACAATACTCTTTTTTTCTATATCGTTTTAATATGTGTTGGTGTATTTTGGTTACTTGGATCTACTATATATAATTTTAGTAATAAAAATAATCCTATTGCACACAAATACCTTAACCACGGTACTTTAATTGAATTAATATGGACAATTACTCCTGCTTTAGTTTTAATTGCTATTGCTTTCCCTTCTTTCCGATTACTTTATTTATTAGATGAAGTTATTTCTCCTACTATTACTATCAAAGTAACAGGTCATCAATGGTACTGGAGTTTTGAATATAGCGATTATGTAACTGAAAGTGGTGATCCTATTGAATTTGATTCATACATGATACCTGAATCTGATTTAGAATTAGGACAATTCAGATTGTTAGATGTAGATAATCGAGTTGTAGTTCCAGTTGATACACATATTAGATTAATAGTTACAGGAGCTGATGTTATACATGATTATGCTGTTCCTTCTTTAGGTTTAAAAATTGATGCTTGTCCGGGTAGATTAAATCAAGCATCTTTATTGACCGAAAGAACTGGAGTATTCTACGGTCAATGTTCAGAAATCTGTGGAGTTTACCATGGTTTCATGCCAACTGCTATAGAAGCAGTATCAGTTGAAAACTATTTAAGCTTCTTAGATTCTCTGTAATATTATAAATAGTGATAATAGTAGATAATTACTATAGTCGCTGAACGCGCTGAGCGACACAGTGTTATTTAATCTAACTGCTAACGTAATTATACTGCTTTAGCTGTTACGTACGCTCCCGCCGGCGAGCGACTCAGCGAATGAAAGATGTTTAGTTTAATGTAGTCTTATAATATCAACTAAACTAGCTACGCTCAGCGTTACGCTCACTCAGTGCACCGCCGGCGAAAGTGAGGCAGCTAAATTAAAATTTAAATTATAGCCCCATTCTCGCTGTCGCTCACGCTATCTTTCGCCGGCGATAAGGCAAGGAAACTAAAAATAAAAGAGATATTATTTATTAACATAAAATTAAAAGCTTTTAAAGGGCAGGTGATCCGATTGGTAATGGTGGTTATCTGTAAAATAATTGGTTAATAACCGTAAAAGGTTCGATTCCTTTACTGCTCAATAGTTTTAGTTTAGCTAAGTTAATCTAGCCTCTTTTTCTTTTTTAATATAAATTGCTTTAGGCCTGAGGCACTCGGTGTAACATAAAATAATTATTACGCTCCCGCCGGCGAGCGATAGCATTAATACTTTAAGATATTGTATCGCTCTCGCCGGCGAGCGAATAATTTAACTTTATTTTTTTAATAATAAATAAGACTGTAGCATAATTGGTTAATGCAGTTCGCTCATAATGGATATTATAAGGGTTCAAGCCCCTTCGGTCTTATAAGTGATCTTACGCTTACTAAACAATATTTTTTATGATAAATCGTTATCACGCTCCCGCCGGCGAGCGAGAGGGTGGGGGAGATTGATTGAATCATAATCACAGCGTCGCCGGCGTGTGAAAAAAGGTAGATGACAAACTGGATAGTCGCTCCTTTTGGGTAGGAGAGCCTAGCGCGTTCAAGTCGCGCCTACCTTAGTTAGTTTATATTAATAATATAAAAGGAGAATATTAATTTAGCAGATATTTTGTATAGTTTAGTAACTAAGCAAACATAATTAGGTATCATGGCAGAGTGGTTAATGCGGGGTACTGTTAATACCTTTTTCAGAGGTTCAATTCCTCTTGGTGCCTCTTTTGTTTCAGTTAGTAATTAATGCTATCGCTGAGCATAACGCTCAGCGTTACAGCGATAAGGGTATTTGGTCGAGTCTGGTCTATGGCACTCGTCTTGAAAACGAGAACTTTTGTAAAAAAGTCGTGAGTTCGAATCTCACAGTGCCCGTATTTAGCTAAGGTTTAGTAATTATTAGCTAAAACAATTCAATCCCTCATACACGCCGGCGGTTGAACGAGCCTCAGGCACCCGCTCGTATTGCAATGAACAGTTCGGTGTGAATAAATTGTAGTTTGGTGGGTTTACCTTACGCTCACATTTACGCTCACGTGATAGAGTCGCTGAGCGAAGTGATAGGTAAACTAAACTAAGCTCATAATTTAATGGTAGAATAATTTCTTGATGGGAAATCTGTAGAAGTTCAAATCTTCTTGGGCTTATAAAATTTATTTTAATTTATGTACATTATTAGGCTAGCTCTTTAATTCTCTTTATAAATAAATCCCCATATCTCTTATTTACGTTTACGTACGCTCCCGCCGGCGAGCGACTCAACGTTAACTTTAAATTAAGATTTAAAGCAGAGATATCTGTGGGTATAATATGTACTAATTAAAATATAATAAAAAAGGCATAAAAGACTTTTTAATTATTAGTTAATTAAAAAATAACAAATTTAAATATAGATCTTATCTTAATCGAACCAATTAGATTAAGGTTATGCATCTTAAACTTTTAAAATTTAACCCTTTTTGCTATTATTTTATGCTACTATTCTAATTAGTTTGCTTAGCTTACTTTGTTTAGCTTTCTTTGCGACAGCGTTAGTGATAGCGATACCTTAGTTAGTAGCTATATTTAATTAAATTTATCCTTTATTGTTTAATCTAAGGTTAATAAAGTAATCTCACCGTTTATACTTTCTCTTATGAAATATATCCTAACGCTAACGCTCAGCGACAGCGATTAGTTAGGTAGTAGCTTAAGTAAGGTAAACTAGGATAGCTCAGCGTTAGCATATGGGCTAAGATTACTAAAAAACGTCGGTAAATTGATATAAGTTATGTGTATATATGTTTATTTTAGTCATTATTAGCGATACGCTCAGCGATAGCTATACTAAAGTAGGCCAAAATATACGCATACTCATTTAAAGTGTAATAAAATAAATAAAATTTATGCGGTTATTAAAGTCCCATGCTTTATTAAGATTAGTTAATTCATATATAACAGATTCCCCTCAACCAGCTAATATTAGCTATTTGTGGAATTTTGGATCGTTATTAGGAACTTGTCTTGTAATTCAAATATTAACAGGAGTATTTTTAGCAATGCATTATACACCACATGTAGATTTTGCATTTAATTCAGTAGAACATATTATGAGAGATGTTAACGCTGGGTATATTTTAAGATATACACACGCTAATGTAGCTTCATTCTTTTTCATTTTTGTTTATGCTCATATAGCTAGAGGTTTATTCTATAGTTCATATAGAGAACCTAGAACTTTACTTTGGACAATTGGAGTTATAATTTTCATTGTTATGATGGCTACAGCCTTCCTGGGTTATAAATATAGCCCAAAATGGTCTAAATTCAATAATAAAACCTTACCTTTTGCGGTAACGCTAGGCGACAGCGACAATTATATCCTAACGCTAACGCTCAGCGACAGCGATTATGGGTATAGATCCGCAAGATCACAAAAACCAATCGTACTCGGTACGCTCAGCGATAACCTACAGGGACAGCGCGCTGAACGCACCAAACAAAAAAATAATAGACAACTTATTAGTATCGCTAAGCCAAACGCTATCGCTGAGCGTATCTGTAGCAAGGTCCCCAACGTAACTAGAAGCTATGTCACGCAGGCCCCGTATTTAATTAACGATAAAACAAAAATTTTAAATGACTTTATTATAAACAAAAAATTAACACCTGTTTATTCTTATGAAAATTTACAACTAGATGCTACAAAAAAGAAATTTTACAAGAAACTAAAAATTTAAGTGGTATTTATTTGATTTTAAATAAAATAACTTTAGATTATTATATAGGTTCCGCATCTACAGGTAAATTTTATGCTAGATTTACTAATCATTTAATATATTTTAGGGGCAGTAAAATAGTAAAACTAGCAGTAAACAAATATAAACTGACTAATTTTGCTTTTTTAATATTAGAACTGTTTCCTGAGATAGTAAATAAAGAAAATAATAAAAAGTTATTGGATATGGAAGATTTTTATCTAAAAATTATGTTACCTAATTATAATATATTGACTGAAGCTGGTTCTAGTTTTGGTTATAAACATACTGAATTAGATAGAATAAAAATGAAGTCTAATTATAGTATAGAACGACGATTACAAATAGGTAATTTAAACAGAGGAAACAAATTATCGCCAGAAACGATAGAAAAAATGAGAGAAAAGGCATTTTCAAGAGGAATAATACAATATTCTGAAGAATCTTTATTAAATATGAAAAAAATTCTAAACCTGTAATATTATATAATTTAGATTATACAGTTTTTGGTGAATATAGTAGTATAACAGAAGCAGCTAAATCTATCAATTGCGGTATTAAAACAATCTATAGGTCGTTAAGAACTGAAAAAAAAATATTAAAGAGACGTTTTATTGTTAATTTTAAAAAGCAAAGCTAAACTAAGGCAAGTTAAATTTGGGTTAAGCTAAATTATTATTGAATTTAGATTATAGTCCCACGAGTAATATTTTCTATGTAATTTCTAGAAAAAAATAGAAAAAAAGTGGAATATCCTGACAGGGGTATTGAATAATATTTATTATTTGGCAATGTTAGTGAAAACGGTCAAAGAATTTAACAACTAAGCTAATGTTAAATTAGAGATCGTCGGTTATCTAGATAATCGCTACAGACTGGGTCACTAATGGGTGTCTGAAATGATGCTTAATGCACAGTCGAAACTTATTAGTTTATTATTTAAACTAAGAAAATAAACGAATTCAAAGTTATTTTCCTTGTTAGTTATATAAAAAATAATAACAACAAGCAAGTCAGTATGTTTTACCTTATGGTCAAATGTCTTTATGGGGAGCAACAGTTATTACTAATTTATTAAGTGCCATACCTTTCTTTGGACAAGATTTAGTAGAATTAGTATGGGGAGGTTTCAGTGTAAGTAATGCAACACTTAACAGATTCTTCTCATTACATTTCTTATTACCATTCTTATTAGCAGGTTTAGTTATAGCTCACTTAATGGCTCTTCATGTACATGGATCTAACAATCCTAACGGAACATCTAATAATAGTGATAGATATCCTATGCATCCTTACTTCACATTTAAAGATTTAGTTACTATTTTTGCATTTTTATTAGTATTATCAATTATGGTTTTCTATTTCCCTAATCTTTTAGGTCATAGTGATAACTATATTCCTGCTAACCCTATGAGTACTCCATCTTCTATTGTACCTGAATGGTATCTATTACCATTTTATGCTATTTTAAGATCTATACCTAATAAATTATTAGGAGTTGTAGCTATGTTTGGTTCTTTATTAATTTTATTAGTGTTACCATTTACAGACTTATCTAGAATAAGAGGAAGTCAATTTAGACCTTTAATGAGACTTTGTCATTGGTTATTTATTGTAAACTTCTTTATTTTAATGTGGATTGGTGCATGTCACCCTGAAAGTCCATACTTAGAAATAGGACAAGTAGCAACATCTTTCTACTTTATTTGGTTTATTATAATAGTACCAGCTGTAGGTATAATTGAAAATACTTCTTTCGATCTTGCTAATTCTAAAAACATATAAAAATAAAAGTTATTAATTTAACAATATTAAAAATAAAGCCCATTAAATAAAACTTTAGCTATCCGCATCATTAGGATAGTTTGTTTAAATTAACTCTATGACAACAGATACATTCGCAGTATCAGCAGTGATGCGAAACAGTCATTAATTATGACTTTAAAAATCTCTAGCAGTCAATCATTCTATAATTATTTTTTTAGTTTAGCTAAGCTTATTAAAAATTAATAATAGGATATTATCTATTTAAATATAACACGCTTTATCCTTACCATTAATATATTTATTTAGCTTACCTTGTTAGTTTTAACTTAAACCTATCGCTCACGGTGTGTGACTCTGACTCTGACTCTGACTCTGACTCTGACTCTGACTCTGACTCTGACTCTGACTCTGACTCTGACTCTGACTCTGACTCTGACTCTGACTCTGACTCTGACTCTGACTCTGACTCTGACTCTGACTCTGACTCTGACTCAGACTCAGACTCAGACTCAGACTGAGTCAGTCTGACTAACTGAGTTGCTGAGCGTCGCTGTGTTTTAGCGTTGGCGTGAGCATAAGACTAAATAATGGTATTTGTCGATCTGTGTTATATAATAATAGATAATCTGTTGATTTTAATAAAAGACAAAGAAATTGTCACAATTATTTTATTATAAGAATGAAAAATTTATTTAATCAATATATTTTATCTAAAATAGATAAAAATTCTTTTTATTTAGGTTTTATGAAGGCATACCATGTACCTGTTTTACCTAAAAAAATAGATTTAATATATTCTAATATTTATATTAGAATATTACGATTTATAGGAGGTATCTGTTTATTGCTTACATTAACTAATAGTCATTTATCATTACCTATTTATCTGCATATATATATTGCTATTATAGGAGCTATACAATCAATACAGATAGTGTTAATGTTTATCATTAAATTTATTTATGGATTATACACATTAATTTATAAACCTAAAGAGTTTGAAGTTAGAAATTCTCCCTTAAACCATTTTGCTTTACATTATGCTAAAATACTGTATTGTGCTAAAATGGGTTGTGTTGTAACCGGTACTGTAGCTGGTACTGTAGCTGCTGGTGCTTCTTTTGATTCAGTTTTAGAAGCAGCTGGAAGAGAAAGATTCTTTGTACCTATGTTAGGCTCAATGTACAAAACTGTTTTTGGTGAAATGCCAGATAATCGAATAAAAGATGTGCTTAATAGCACTAAAAGCGAAGTTAAATCAGATAATAGCTCTAATTTAGTTAGTCAACATTTAGTTGCTAATAATAGTACTAACACAGATGTATCTTCTTCAAGCGATTTATATCCTAACTTTCCACTTAATCTTTTATATGATATAGAAACTTTAGTTAATGCTGAAGTACTTGTAGTTATGATTTTAATAAACATATTTACAGTACAATACTTAATTAGTAGAGACTATACAAAATATATCCCAGATAACAAATTTGGGAAATATCTTAATATTTTTTTAAACAGATATATTACAATTTATTCAAAGTCAAATAAGTTTATTATTGGTTTATGTGTGTTTAATTTAATTGTTTGTATAATTTTCACTAAAATATTTTTATACTATATAATGAACCCTAAGTAATTCTAACGCTCAGCGATATACTTATTTATTTTAAATTTAAGCCTTTTCTTAATTAGTCGTTTATCGTTACCGATTTTCTGCATAAATATATTATACAATCAATACAGATACTGATAATGTTTATCATTAAAGTAATTTATGGATTATACACATTA